TTTTTTTTGTTGAGTTGAAAAAAGAATTCCTCCCTTTGGCGTCTCCGTCGACGATCGTGGTCGCATCTTTTCTTTCGTTTGAAGGAAGGTCGAGACGTTGAGCCAAGGGAAAATATTCTTTAAAAAAGCGTCGACTAATCTCTGTGTCCGGACTTCGCATCCCCTGCGTGGAAAAATTTCGAGGCAGGTATCGTGTTGTGATAACTAATCTTCGTAGTTGCTCATCCCAGCCGGCATAAAAAGGTCGTGGGTTTGTCAGCTCGAGCAAGGACGACTGGTTGGTCTCGCTTCGCGCAAACTCATCCTCCTCCTCATGAACCAGGGGATGTTGTTCCGCTTCCACGGAATGGAAAAGTGGCTGATCAAATTTTAAGACCCGCTCCTCATTTCTATTCTTTTCTGGATCAAGAGTGACCGAAAAGAGGCGGCGGACAACCTTCAATGTTCCCTTAAATTGATGGTTATAGACCTGATCTGCATAACTGCCTACCCCATCGTCGATCTCACTCAATCTTTCACTCTCCTGCAGGTCGAGATAGTCTTGCAGGCTGTCATAATAGTCAGCAAGGAGCTGACGACGTCGAAAGAGGTCGACCTCCTCCTCCGGGGACAGCGAGTGAGAGGAAGGTTGTCTTGCTAAGAAAGTATCGATATCAACTCGAAGAAGGAGATGGTAGAGGGGATTTTCATAAAATTTGTTTTTAAGGAATTTTTCTAGATTGGTTGGTTCGGGAATATCTGTTCGAAAGAAGGGAGAAAACCCTGGTCGAATCAGGGTAAAGAAATGGGTGAAAAGTTTTTCCTTCTGTTTTAATTCTTCCTCTTTATTCTGCAAGTCTTCTTCCGTTTCCAAAGGCGGAAATTGACTCGACAACCTCTTTAACGTATCAACCGCCGCCTTCTCTGAGTCAACCATTGAATCTGTTATCTGGTATTGATTCCAATCTTCGTCATCAAATGAAGCAGGCATCTGTTCGTCGTCACTCGAAGATGGCGTGAGGGAGGGATCGATAGATTGCTCCTCAAACTCTTTATACCAATAAACGGGCTCTTCCTCTTCCATAAAAGACTCCTGTTTCGACTTCTGCACGGCTGAAATTGAAGGCGATTCCTTTCCCCCGTTTCTGCCGAGTGCTCTGCTCTTCTGCGTCGACAGCATCGTTTCATCGAATGGAACTTCTTTTTTGATTGCTTCACCAAATAAGCTGCTCCACTTGGTAACAAACTGTTTTCCTTTTTGACCTCCGGTCGAAGCGGACATTATTTTTCTATCCATTTTTGCTGTCCAATAGTGTTCACCTTGATAATTCAGGTCTTCAAAACTTTTCGGAAAGGGGGGAGCCATATACTGACCTCCATCGAAAGGAGTCACGTCGGTGTCAAGGCTTTGATAGCGAGAATTTACACCCAAGTAGTGATTTGGATCAGCCATGCCGGCGGCGGGAGAAAAACTCGTTCCCTGCAGGGTTTTATCCCCCGGAATGAAACCTAATCCGTTGGTGAAAAGATAATCTATTCCGTAGTAAGGGATCGATGCCAGACTTAAGGCCGTTACCCCCACTAGAAAAAAGAAGTTGAGCCGGTTAACAAGACGTGAGGTTGTCATGGTCGACCAGCGAAGCCACCACTCTTTCAGTTTTAAACCCATCAGAGCAAAGAGAAGACTGAAACAACAACTTCCAAGAACGAAACCTATCAAATAAAAGGCGTGTGTCCCAAGGGAGGAAAATTGATTCGGCGCAAAAAAAGGTTCAACATAGCTTGGATCGCTTGTCAGAGTCAGGTTTCCAATGTATTGAAAGATACTGCTCTGTTCACACCAGGTTAAAACTAGATTGAGAAAGAAAAAAGTGAGCAAGGTTGATCTTTCCCGAGGTGATACGATCTTGATCGAGGGTCTATGGCAGATCGTATAAATCGTTTGGAACAACACAAGAATACCTACCAGATAATTGAGAGGCTCAAAGGAAAGCCAAGGGATAAGTACCCATCTCCAACCAAAAAGAATCGAGGTGAGGAAGCAGGATTGACCAACAATCGTTCCCATTCCAGCTGCCACTCCGGCCGGAATACCTTCCACCAATAAACGGCGTGCAGCAAGAAGGTGAACAGCTGAAATTGGAAGAGAGACAAAGAAACTGTTTAAAAAACCAACCAAAAATTTGTTATGCAGAAGGGAGGGTGCTTCCAGGAGGGTAAAAGAGTTTACCAGAGGGTTTTCTAGAGGGTAAAAAGTTTCTTTTAGAAGTGCCTTGGAGAGATGAGGTGCCCAGGAAGGCAAATAGAGTAGGTCGGTGAGCCAACGAAAAGTCAGCAGATAAAAAAGACCGTATTTAATACTTTCAAAAATGTAAAGTAGGGTGTGGGAAAAAATAAAAGGGAGATTTTCAAGGAGATTTCCATGGCTCGACATCGAGTCATAGTTCTGGTTTATAAAATCGACATAATCTCGAACGGTGGTTACGAATGACATAGTGAATTCTCCTGAATGAAGATCCATTGTTTCTTTCGATCAGCATCAGCACTGCTCCAAGTAAAGGTAACAAGCATTGTTGCCTATCACCTTCGGTGAAAGGGCAGCTTCGGTTTTGCCCTGATCTTCAACTGGGTTGAAGCCAAAGGTGGTGGCGAAGAAAGAGCAAGACTCGATAATGACTCCCCCTCCCTTTCCGCCTTTGGTGATAGTTTCGCTTGCGCGGGCGAAAAGGAAGAATGGTTGGTAAATCGATCGACAAAGGAGACAGATACTGAAAGTATACGGGACAGGGAAATTAAAAACAAGCATTAACAAGCCACCACCGATCACCGTCGGCTTCACCAATGGTTCTGCCTTGATGTCGGTCTGTTTATATTATCAAAAGATAGTAGATGTCGGTCGGTAAAGACCGTCTTATCGTCGATGGATTGATGATATCGCTTCACGCATTAAGTATATATCGTCGGCTAAAAAAGAGCAATGGATCCATCTCTCCTCAGACTTTTTTTAATTTAAAGGCTTCCATCTGCAGTTTTTTTTGAAACTGTTCCTTTCCAGCCTCTCTACCTTTTTAAACCTTCTCTAAATCTTTTCTTTTCAAACTACCCTTTGAATCGCAAAGGAAAGAGGGATCTTGGCGAAGCCAGACAAATCATCGATCCTTCAACGATGGGCTCGTCTCTTCCTGTCACCGAAGGTGCAGGCTCTGCCGAAGCTGTAGGCTATCACCAAAGGTGAAAGGCTTTTCACCTTCGGTGAAGAAAGCAAAGGTCTAGGCTTCTCACCTTGGGTGAAGAAGCCGAAGGTCTAGGCTTCTTACCTTGGGTGAAGAAGCCGAAGGTGTAGGCTTCTCACCTCGGGTGAAGAAGTCGAAGGCTACCACCAAAGGTGAAAAGGAAGGAGACGAATCCATCGACGATCAATTAAAAAGGTTATTCTTCGAGATGTCGATTCCAAGATTGAAAGAAATTGACACCAAATAGAAGGAACAGAGAGAGAAAAAGGATGACGGTGCCAATGACAGTTGCACGCTCGTATTCATATTGTTCCAAGTTTTGAAAAATAAGGACCGGAGCAATTAAATCCTTTAAGGGAATATTGGAGGAAACGATTACAATCGAACCATATTCACCAATCGCTCGAGAAAAAGACAACGTCGCCCCCACCAAAATGGCTGGAAGAAGAGAGGGAAAAAGGACTCTTTGAAACGTATCTTTAGAAGAAGCTCCTAAACACCAGGCAGCCTCCTCCAATTCCACATTAATTTCACGCAGGACGGGTTGCAAGGTTCGCACCACAAAAGGAAACGACACAAAGATCATCGCGATTAGAATACCAAGGCGGCTAAACATGATCTGTATACCAAACTTTTCTGCCATTTGACCAACCCAACTTTGGTTGGTATAGACGGTTGCCAGCGTCAGACCAGCGACAGAAGTTGGCAATGCGAAAGGAAGATCGACTGCCATATCCAATACTTTTTTTCCGGGAAAACGGTATCGAACCAAAACCCATGCCAAAAGAAACCCAAAGCAGGTATTTAAAAGAGACGCCAAAAACGCCATTGAAAGGGTTACTCCATAGGCTGACAATGCGATCGGTTCCGTTGCTATATGCCAAAAATCCGTAAAGACCATTCTCCCGGCCGTCATCAAAAGTGAAAGAATAGGAAGAATCAACATGAAAAGGAGATACAGAAGGGTGATTAGCCAGGGCCATGGGGGATGTATTTTTTCCATTAGTAAGGCTCCACGCGATTATTGGTAGTAGAGTCAATTGATACAACCTTCAGAACGAAGAAAGGTTCTCTTTGACTGCGTCAAAGAGAGACGAGCCCATCGTCGATGGATCGACGATTCGTCTCGCTTCGCAAGACCCTCCTTTTGACTTCGTCAAAAAGAGACGAGCCCATCGTCGAAGGATCGACGATTCGTTTCGCTTCGCGAGACCCCTCTATCCGACTTTGTCGTATAGAGACGATTCCTCTTCTCTTTTAGAGAAGAGACGAGCCCCTGCTCCCTTGAGGGAGCAAAGAATCCCATCGTCGAAGGATCGACGATTGGTCTGGCTTTGCAAGACCCTCCCTTTGACAAGGTCAAAAAGAAACAAGCCCCTTCCTTTTCTTTAGTTGGCTTTTTCTTGTTTCTCTTCCGCCCTTTTCAAGACCACAACGGCCAAAGAATAGGCTTTTCGACTCGCCTCGGACGCCTTCTTTTTCCACATCGTTTTTCGAATATTCTTTTTTGTCTTTGATGTTCGTTTCTTAGGAACCGCCATATAAAAATCTCCTGTATAATTACTGCTGATCTCGATCAGGATGAAAAAAGGAAAAAATAATTCTGCACCGACGGGTCTCGCTTCGCGCAAGCGCGATCAACGAAGCAACTGGATGTAATAAGGGTTCGAGATCCCTCCATCCGACTTTTCACCTTCGGTGAAGGGTAGAAAGGTGAGAAGCCTGCACCTTCGGTTTCTTCACCGAAGGTTAGGAGCCTACACCTTCGGTAACAAGAAGAGATTAGTCTTTCTGCCTTTCAGAAAAGAGACGAGCCCCTCCCTTGTGTCAGCCTACCCACCGGCTGCCTCTTTAGCAGCATACATAACCTCCACCGTAATCTGAGTGATCTGGTTCTCTCGTGCAAACTTTTCCGTATTTCGTTTCACTTTACCTCTCACAAAGCCCGGTATTTTAGAGAGCTCTTTTACTCCATCAGCTGCCCACGTGAAACGTGCGTCGGTAGACAACGATTTAGTAATAACCTCCTTGGTGTCATGCCCACCAAAAATTTCTAAGAGATGGTCTTCCATCCCTAAAGTAAAGGAATTATAAATCAAGTCGGCAATTTGATTGGTCCCTTCATATCCTAGAAAGGGGCGATACCCCAATGGAAAATTTTGAATGTGAACGGGTGCTGATATAACCCCACACGGAATGTCTAATCGCTTTCCTATGTGTCGCTCCATTTGCGTTCCAAAAATAGCTGCCGGCTCGATACGAGCGATCATATCTCCCACTTGCGTATGATCATCTGTAATCAAAATTTCATCACAGAGACCATCCACTTGCTCTCGAAACCAGTCGGCATCCTGCTTACAATAGGTTCCCGCGCAGGAGATGTGGATTCCCATTTCTCTGGCTAAAATTTTTGTGATCGAAGCTGCATGCGTTCCATCTCCAAAGACAACCGCCTTCTTGCCGGTTAAATTTTGACAATCAATCGATCGCGAAAACCAGGCCGCCTGAGAAACGAATCGTGTCTGTTGATCAATATACTTCTCGATCCACCCATTCTCTTCTTCGCCGACGCCGACAGGAAGGTCCTGCTTTCTTCTTTCCGCCTGAACAATCGCTCCAACCTCACGAATAAAGGCGGCGGTATCCACCAGTCCCATTGGAGTGATATTTACAAACGGCATTCCAAATTCTTTTTCTAGATACGTGGCGGTCATGAGGCCGACTTCACGGTATGGGACCAGATTAAACCATGCCTGTGGCAATTTCTTTAAATTCGTGACTGAGCCACCTTCAGGAATCACCTCATTGATTGTAATTCCTAGGTCATTGAGAAGCCGTTTCAGTTCCCTGCAATCATGCTGATTATGGAAGCCCAGGGTAAATATACCGATGATATTGGCCGACGGTTGTTCAGTGCGAGTAACGTGGAACGACTCCCGTCGCCTTTCTCTCTCGAGATAGAAACGAACCACCTGTTCAAGAGTTCGGTCGGCAGCTTGCAACTCATTGACTCTATAATGGTTGACGTCGGCTAATACTACATCCGATTCCGATTCCATGGCGGCTCGATCGACAAAATTTTGGAGATCTTCTTGTAAGATACTGGAGGTACAGGTGGGAGTCAAAATTATTAAGTCCGGCCGCTCTTCCTTATCCTTTCGAAGAATATTTTCGACTACCTTTTCTTGTGAGCCACGAGCCAAGACGTGCCGATCAACGATGCTTGCCGTCACTGGAGTAAAATCTCGCTCCCTTTCTAACATAGAACGCATTACATTAAAATAATCGTCCCCTAATGGGGCGTGCATAATAGCATGCACATTTTTAAATGAACTTGCAACTCGAAGGGTTCCAATGTGAGCAGGCCCCGCATACATCCAATAGGCTAATTTCATATTAATTTCCTGTTGCATCAATAAAATCGTGTCGACCTTTAAGATCAACACGTTGCGCTCTCCGTTCTTCTCGTTGGCTGGCTTCGCGCAGAACCCATTTTTGATTTTTGATAAATTCGAATTTTCGCCAGGTAGAGTGTGCTGACGGCTGAAAGGAAGGAATTAACTCTTTTTTCTTACCTTCAATCAAAAGTCGAGAGGAGGAATCGTCTCTTCCCTTTCGCTGTAGGCTATCACCAAAGGTGAAAGGCTTCTCACCTTCGGTGAAGAAGCCTTTGGCTGTCACCAAAGGTGAAAGGGAGGAGGACTCGTCTCTCTTTGACTGAGTCAAAGAGAGGGGTCTCGCTTCGCCCCAGACCGCCTGACCAACGAGATAGAGTCGTTTCCTTGCATCAGCAGTTTTACTGCTGAAACCGAAAAAAAAAGAGAAGGAGAATTTGGAAAATGTTTCCTAGCCGGCAATAAAAAAGACAGTTATCCAAAGAAAAGACATACGCTGTACCATATTTTACATTTTTTCATTTGATTTTGCCATAAAAAAAAGCTTTCTGGTTTATTTATTATAATGCCCCTCTTCCGTGTAAATCCGGATTTGAAAGTTTTGACCTCTCGTAACTATAAAAAGCGTATGTCACAGAAGGCGAAGAACTCTTTTCCATCACATAGGGAAATAGATTTATTGCTTTTTTCTAGGTCAGATCTTTTTTCCTTCCTCTGTGAAAGTGGAACTCTCATTCAGAGAAAGATTTCCATTTGGGTATGGAGACAAGTCCTCGTCGGGAGATGGGGTCTCGCTTGGCGCAGGTTCATTAGAGTCTGGAGTCGAGTCCCCATCGAAAGACGAGAACTCGCTTCGCACAGGCTCATTACCCGCTGGAGTCGAGTCTCCGTCGAGGAAAGAGGTCAAAGACGCTTTTGAGGAGAAAGGTAACTTTTTATGGGGGGGTGAGATCTCGTTTGTCGTAAACCCGTTCAGAGATGGATTAGAATCCCTTCTATTAGGTGGAAATACTCCATTGTCTGAATTGGATGGAGAGATTCTATTACCTGAATAATACGATTTTATCATAATCATATTTCCAACTTTTAAAGAAGCGTTTTGATGAAAACTGATGCATTCGAAGAATGCCTCTCTCAAATGACGACGATGCACAATGAGATCAATCAATCCATGAAAATGGAGATATTCCGCAGTTTGAAAATTTTCTGGAAGTTCTTCCTGTAAGGTCTGTTCAATGACACGCCGTCCTGCAAATCCAATAACTGCTTTTGGTTCAGCTATGATTATATCACCAAGCATGGCAAAGCTGGCCGTCACTCCTCCTGTGGTTGGCGACGTCAGAAGCGATATGTAGAGCAGATTCCCACACGATTTATAAAGGCTTAATGCACCAGATATTTTAGCCATCTGCATAAGACTAAAAATACCTTCCTGCATTCTGGCTCCTCCGGACGCACAAACCAAGACCAAAAATAAACCTTCCTCGAGGGCATACTCAATCAGACGAGTAATCTTTTCACCGACGACGGAACCCATGCTGCCACCCATAAATTGAAAGTCCATCACTCCCAATGCAATGGGAATACCTTCTATCATAGCCGTTCCGGTCTGAATTGCATCCTGAAGGCCTGTTCTCTCCTGAGACTCTTCTAGTCGATTGAGATACCTTTTTTCATCCTCAAACTCTAGAGGGTCTCCAGGTGAAACCTGGTCATTGATCGGTTTCCAACTATTTGCATCGATTAAATTTTCGATTCTTTCTTCACTACTCATGTCCAAATGACTTGCGCAGGTAAAGCAAACCTTATTATTCTCTTTGACGTGTTTTCGATATAGTATCGATCCACACTCCTCACAACGGAGCCATAGTCGCCTTGCCCGCTCATTTCGATCCAATTCCGGGCTCATTTCTTGACTTTCTTTTCGAGTCTTTTCTTCAACCGGCTCTTTGTCCACCGCCCCATCCTCTTCATAATTCCAGTCTCTTTTAACCGCCTCCTCCCATGGTCTTTTCCAGACCGATTCCCATTCTTTTTGTACCCCTTCGTACTCTTCGTTCTTCCGTTCCTTCAACTTGATGGAAAGAGATGAGTTTTTCTCTCCGGGAGAAGAAGAGGTATCTTCCTCTTTAGCAAAAGAAGAAGGCTCCTTTTCTCCAGCAAAGGAAGAGGGTCTCCCCTCTTCAGCAGAAGAATAGATTTCCTCCTCTCCGACAGAGAGAGAGGTTTCTTCCTCAGTGGGGGAAAAAGTGGTGTTCTCTTTTTCAGGAGAAAGAGAAGTGTCCTCTTCTCCAGGAGAAAGAAAAGTACCCTGCTCTTCTAAAGAAAGAGAGGTCTCCTCATCAGTAAGAAGAAGTGAGGTCTCTCTCTCGTCGGCAAAGCAAGAGGTCTCTTTCTCTCTGTTCGATTTCGTGAAAGAGAGAGAAGTTTTTTCTTCAACAAGGGGGAGAGGGGTGTTTTCTTTGTCGGTGGAAAAAGATGCGTTGTCTTTGATACTGCCTGCGTGAGGCGAGGCCAAGGCAAAAGCTGATTCTTCGATTTGTTCTCGATCTTCTTCGTGGTCATGACGTTGTCGTGCGTATGCTTCACTCCACAACTTTTCCAACTCCTGCCGCTCTAACTCTTCCTCCTCTTCTAACCTTCTTTCCTCTTCCCCGACGGTCGACTTGTAAAACCAATCAATCGGCTGCGTTGGGTCCCACTTTTTTCCCTCTTCCACCTCTTTCTTTTGGACTCGAGTCGATTCCCAGACCCATTTAGAGTCTGGGTCGTCATCATTTTTCTCCCATTCCTCTCCCCAACCTGATTCCCAGTCTTGAAACTTTTCCATTTTCTCTGGATTTTCTTCCTTGCTTGGGGTTTCTTCTTCCTCCCCTTTGGCAGGAAAAGATATGCCCTTCTCCCCGTTTTTCTTTTCCACAGAAGGCTCTTCGCTTAGAGCTGGTTCCTTTTCCTCCCCATTTTCCTTCTCTATAGAAGTCTCCTTTTCTAGAGCTGGTTCGTCTTCCGCCTCATTTTTCTTCTCTACAGAAGGTTTCTCTTGTAAATGGAAAGAATTTTCTTCCTTTAGAGAAGCATTCTTCTTTGAAAACCCCTGATCTAAAGAAGAAGCCTCCTCGAAAAGAGAAGCTTCCGTTTTATCTGCAGAATTTTCTTTGCCTAGTAAGGCTTCCTCGTTCTGATCAAAATCGAGACTCTCTTTTTTATTGCTTTCTTCTTTCTCTATTTTCTGCTGCTCTGGACTGGTTTGACTTTCTAAAGAGAGTAGCCTTTCCGTCTCTGTAATTTCCTCTTCATTTTCTTCCTCTGCTCCGGTTTGACTTTCTGGAAAGGTTATCATTTCCTCCTCTGTGAACCAGTCTGAACTCATTTCTTCCAACTTTAACCAATCTGGATTCATGAAGGTCGGATCCACTGCCCACGATTTTTCAAATCGTGGCCACTCCAGGCATAACCAGACCGGCCTACTGGAGGCCGACTGAGCTGTGTCAGTGGACAATTCCCCGACTACGTTCTCTTCAGTACTTTCCATTTTGATCGAAGGTGCTGCGATCGGCGTAGTCAGTGAGGGGGATTCCAGAGGAGGTGGCGTCTCTTCCGACACTGATTCCTCTTGCTTTTGCGGTCTCTGTTCTTGCTCTTGCAGGATCGAATTCATTTTCTCGTCGGGTAACTTTGTTTGAAAGGTGTTCTCCTCCTGTCGGGTTTCAATTCCAATTGTGGAAACAATTTTATTTTCGATGCTCATTTTTTCCTCCTATCAAAATTGATTTTGAATGGCAAAGGGATACAACTCTTCTCTATAATACGTCACTTTTTATTTTGCAACAAGAAACCATGAATTCTGTCTGCATTTCCTTGGTTGAGCAAAGCTGAGAGAAGAGGGTAAAAAATCTATTTCAAGCTGTCATCCGCCTTGTCGTGTAGTTCTTTGAGCGGCTCATCTTTGTTTGACCCAGTCAAAGGGAGAGTCTTGCGAAGCGATACGAATCGTCGATCCTTCGACGACGGGCTCGTCTCTTCTTTTTCGCTGTAGGCTATCACCAAAGGTGAAAGGCTTTTCACCTGGGGTGAAGAAGCCGAAGGTGCAGGCTTCTCACCTTCGGTGAAGAAGCCAAAGGCTATCACCCAAGGTGAAAAGAGAGGAGGATTCATCTCTTCTCGACAAAGTCGAGAGGAGGACTCGTCTTTTCCCTTTCGCTGTAGGCTATCACCAAAGGTGAAAGGCTTCTCACCTTTGGTGAAGAAGCCTTTGGCTGTCACCAAAGGTGAAGGGGAAAGGGGTTTTCGCAAAGCGAGCTCTCCTTCTTTAAAATGGTTTGAAAGCGCGTAAACTTGGCTTTGATCTTTTTGGGGACGAAGGGACTTGAACCCTCACGATTTTAAAAATCAACGGATTTTAAGTCCGTTGCGTCTACCAATTCCGCCACATCCCCGCCTTTGAAGATTGGTTTAGAAATAGATTTTAAAGTTGGAATTGATAGTATAACAGAAAGGAAAAAAAATTCTAGTTGATTCTTTTCTCATTCCGTGATATTGTTTTTTTGAATACGCTTTGTGTAAAGCAAAGAAAAACCACGTACTTAAAATCTATCGTCGTCTGGTGTTGAGAAGATTGAAAAGGTAGATTTCCTGCTTGGACAGACAAAGCTTTACAGAGGGTCGATGCCCGAGTGGTTAATGGGGGCGGATTGTAAATCCGCTGGCAATGCCTACGCTGGTTCAAATCCAGCTCGGCCCAAAAAGAAAAGACTCGCCTCTACCCTCCTTCAAAAAGAGGAGGAGCTTGTCTTTGTTTGACCCAGTCAAAGGGAAGGTCTTGCGAAGCAAGACGGATCGACGATGGGCTCGTCTCTCTTTGACGCAGTCAAAGGGAGGGGATTCTATGCTCCTTAAAGGGAGCAGGGGTCTTGGCAAAGCCAGACCAATCGTCGATCCTTCGACGATGGGCTCGTCTCTTCCCTTTTAGGGAGGAGGAATCGTCTCTATCCGACTTTTCACCGTCGGTTTCGGCAAAGCCTACACCGTCGGTGACGGAGAGAGGGGCTCGTCTCTTCCCTTTCGCTGTAGGCTATCACCAAAGGTGAAAGGCTTCTCACGTTTGGTGAAGAAACTGAAGGTGTAGGCTTCTCACCTGGGGTGAAGAAGCCGACTGGGAAGAGGGTCTTGCGTCGCGCAGACCAATCCACGAAATAGATGAATCTTTTCTTAAAAGGGTTCATTTTTCAAGAAAAACCGAACTTTTTTTCTTTTAAGGTCGCGCTTCGCGTGAGATAATTTCTTGTATTCGTTGAACAATCCCTTTCTGAGGGGTTACTAAATCGATGAAATAATCCTGTCTTCCAATCAATCGCCGAGCTGCGTTTTCGAAGGCAATGGCGGAGAGGGTCAATTTTTTTTTTAAGACCAGCGGTTCACCTCGATTTGTTGAGATGATAACGTTCTTATCTTCAGGGATTGCGCCCAGGAGTGGGATCGCGAGCATTTCTTGGACATCTTGGACGGACATCATATTGTTTTGTTGAATCATGTCAGGCCGAACTCGATTGACGAGCAACTTTACATCGTACACATTATTTGCTTCAAGCAGACCTGCCACTCTGTCGGCATCTCGAATGGCTGTTATTTCAGGTGTGGTAATAATCAATGCTTCCTTGGCAGAGGAAATCGCATTAATGAAACCAACATCAATTCCTGCTGGACAATCGATTAAAATAAAGTGATATCCAAGTCGACCGATCGACTCAACCAAATTTTCCATATTTTTTCGAGTCACATTGTATCGTTGTCGACTTTTCGATATGGAAAGAAGGGAAAGATTTTTCAACCGTTTATCTCGAATCAGCGCTTGATCCAGTCGGCACTGACCATCTAAAATATCGATGGCAGTATAAAGAATACGATTTTCTAAACCTAGTAAAAGATCTAAATTTCGTAACCCTATGTCGGCATCAATCAAAGCTACCCGATAACCAAGCCGTGCCATCGACATCCCTAAATTGGCAGTGGCGGTCGTTTTTCCCACCCCCCCTTTTCCGGACGTAATCACGATTGTTCGTGCGGGTGAGGAGGGGTTTCGCTCCCCGTCAGACCGCTCTTCTCGACGTAGCCGAGAGGAGGAGGAAGCAGAAATCTCATTTTCCTCTTTCTCAATGGGCCAGCTGTACTCTTGATTTTGAGGCAGGGAGTAGACAAACACTTCTCCCTTTGCCTCGGTCAAAGATGGACAAACCCCTCTCTCCGACAAAGCCGAAGAGAGGCGAGCCCATCGTCGAAGGGTTGACGATTGGTCTGGTTTTGCCAAGACCCCTTCTTTTCGTCCATCGACACGTAAGAAATGGCGTCTTTCCCAGTACTCTCTTTCGAGGTGGAAAGAAAAGATTCTTCCCTTTTCTCTCTTTCGTCGAGGCGAAGAAACAGCTTCTTTTCGAGAAATCGTTGCTCTTTGCTCTCCTCGCCAAAGGCGACAGGTAGAAAAAAAGGGATTGTCGATTTTCATACCTTAACTGTAAGTCCGTCCTTCCGTCTCCCAACCTTTCCGCTCCGTCGATTCTACGTGCGACGTTTTTTAATGTATTCACTTCGCGTTTTGACAAAGACAACAGAGAGTGCGCGAAGTGAGACCAATAAAAAAATTACCCTTTGCTTCCGTTTTCTTGGGTGGAACCCTTAGAGAAGGGTGATGGTTAGCATCTTAGATGGTGCCCGTCACAATGACCCGTCTCTCTGTGACCCAGCCAAAGGAGAGGGTTTTGCAAAGCGAGACGAATTGTCGATCCTTCGACGATTCGTTTCTTCTCTTTCGCTGTGGGCTATCACCAAAGGTGAAAGGGAGGAGGACTCATCTCTTCTCTTTCTTCACCCCAGGTGAGAAGGCGACTGAGAAGAGGGGTCTTGCGAAGCAAGACGAATCGTCGATCCTTCGATCGATGGGTTTCTCTGCTCTCAGAAGGGAGTGGGGTCTTGCGAAACAAGACGAATCGTCGATCCTTCGATGATGAGATTCTCTGCTCCCTTTCGCCTATGGCTGTCACCAAAGGTGCAAGGGAGCAGGATCCTTCTCTTCTTGATCGGCTCTGCCGAAACCGAAGGTGTAGGCTCCTCACCTTCGGTGAAGAAACCGAAGGTGAATAGTCGAGAGGAGTTTTCTCTTCCCTTTTCGCCTTTGGCGACTGGGGAGAGGGGTCTTGGCGAAGCCAGACCAATCGTCGATCCTTCGACGATGGGCCCGTCTCTTTCTTGTCGGCTTATTACCTTGGGTGAAGAAGCCGAAGGTGTAGGCTTCTCACCTGGGGTGAAGAAGCCGACGGGGCAGGCTTCTCACTTTCGGTGAAAAAGCCTTTGGCTGTCACCAAAGGCGAAAGGGATGAGGGCTCGTTTCTTCCCCTTTCGCCGAAGGCGACTGGGAGGAGGGGTAGAGGAGGAAGTTTCTCGTTTTAGCATACCGTGCTAACGACGACAGATGATGACCATGGGCGAGGAGGGATTTGAACCCCCGACTCCGTGGTTCGTAGCCACGTGCTCTAGTCCACTGAGCTACACGCCCATGTCTCTGCATACTAGTATATCTCATCTTTACAAGATAGCAAGCTTGGAAGCGTGAAGCGTTCGACGCTTTTTTCCATTCGAAGGGACAACGAGTGTCGATAAGGTCATAAAGTTGAAGAAGTCGGCTTAGAGTGGTAGAATGGGACAGGAAGAAATTTTCCACATCCTTCCTGCTATTTTTTATGTCAACTCAAACCAAACGAGTCGTTCCCTGGAATTTTGCCAATCGGAAATTAATTGCGCTCCTCTCAACCTTTCCTGACCATCGAGTTCTGTTTTCTCTTCCCTTTCACCGTTGGTGACAGCCAAAGGTGAAGAGACGAGCCCATCGTCGAAGAATCGACGATTGGTCTGGCTTCGCCAAGACCCCTCTCCCCAGTCGCCAAAGGCGAAAGGGATGAGGGCTCGTTTCTTCCCTTTTCGCCTTTGGTGACAGCCATAGGCGAAACGGAGCAGAAAAACCCGTCGTCGAAGAATCGACGATTCGTCTTGCTTGGCAAGACCCTCCCTTTGCCTGCGTCAAAGAGAGACGAGCCCCTCTCTCCGACTTTGTCGGATAGAGACGATTCCTCTTCTCTTTCAGAGAAGAGACGAGCCCCTGCTCCCTAAAGGGAGCAGAAAATCCCCTCCCTTTGACTGCGTCAAAGAGAGACGAGCCCATCGTCGATGGATCGCCGATTGATCTCGCTTCGCAAGACCCTCTCCTTTGGCCAGGTCAAAAGAAGACGAGCCCCTCCATTTTTTTTAGACCGTATTAAGAGGACTGATATTCTATGAACCCATCTGTGAAAACAAAAAATGTTGGTCGAATCACCCAGATTATTGGACCCGTTTTGGACGTTGCATTTTCGCCCGGAAAAATGCCGAATATTTTTAATGCATTATTGATTTCTGGAAAGAATCAGGCTGGCGATCAACTTTCATTGACATGCGAAGTGCAGCAGCTATTAGGGGATTATTGCGTTCGTGCCATCTCAATGAATGCAACCGACGGATTAATGCGCGGTATGGAGGTGACTGATACTGGAAAACCCCTGAGTGTTCCCGTCGGGCAAGCGACGCTGGGACGGATATTTAATGTTTTAGGAGAGCCGGTTGATAATTTAGGACCAGTCGAAACCAAGGAAGATCTTCCGATTCATCGATCTGCACCAGCTTTTGTCGATCTTGATACAAAGCTTTCCATCTTTGAAACTGGGATCAAAGTAGTCGATCTTTTAGCACCCTATCGACGCGGTGGAAAAATTGGTCTCTTTGGTGGAGCAGGCGTCGGAAAGACCGTGTTGATCATGGAGTTGATCAATAATATCGCAAAAGCGCATGGGGGGGTGTCGGTATTTGGTGGTGTTGGAGAACGAACTCGGGAGGGAAATGATCTCTATATGGAGATGAAAGAGTCGAAGGTCATCGATGAGGAAAATATTTCTGCTTCCAAGGTGGCTTTGGTGTATGGCCAGATGAATGAACCACCGGGCGCCCGAATGCGGGTCGGATTGACAGCACTCACGATGGCAGAATATTTTAGAGACATCAACAAACAAGATGTTCTTCTGTTTATTGATAATATCTTTCGCTTCGTTCAAGCAGGGTCAGAGGTGTCAGCGCTATTGGGTCGTATGCCCTCTGCGGTGGGATATCAACCTACCTTGGCAACTGAAATGGGAGGATTGCAAGAACGAATTACGTCGACCAAGGATGGATCGATTACCTCAATTCAAGCAGTCTATGTTCCAGCCGACGACTTGACCGATCCAGCGCCGGCCACAACCTTTGCTCACTTGGATGCAACGACGGTGCTTTCGCGTGGATTGGCATCGAAAGGAATCTATCCGGCCGTCGATCCTTTAGATTCTACTTCAACCATGTTACAACCATGGATCGTTGGAGAGGAGCATTATCAATGCGCTCAAAATGTGAAAGAAACTTTACAACGATATAAAGAACTGCAAGATATTATTGCGATTCTTGGTCTCGATGAGCTGTCGGAAGAAGATCGACTGACCGTGGCTCGAGCACGAAAAATTGAACGCTTCTTGTCACAACCATTCTTTGTTGCAGAAGTGTTTACCGGCTCGCCGGGAAAATATGTGAGTTTGGCGGAAACGATTCAAGGCTTTAACTTTATTTTATCAGGAGAGTTGGATGATCTTCCCGAGCAAGCCTTTTACCTGGTTGGAAACATCGATGAGGCGATCTCGAAAGCTGCGTCGCTCCAATAAATACCGTCCCGCAAACTCTTACGAGAGCACCAGATCTAGATGGGTCTGCGCGAAGCGAGACCGACCGATCGACCAAGAAGATGGGCTCATCACTCGCCATCCCCAGCGGTGAAAGCTTTTCACCTTGAGTGAAGAAGCCGAAGGTGAGTAGTCGAGGGGAGAACCTGTCTTTTTTTACGAAATCAAACAGAGATCAGCCCCTAAAAAAGGGGATCTCTCTGGACTTTGAAAAAAAAGGGGCGGTTTGCTCCGCACGAGTGTGAAAAATGACATAAAAAAGTATGAGTATGCAAGTCTGTATCATGACGCCTGATCGTATTTTTTGGAATCAACAGGCTGAAGAGATTATATTACCAACCAATACTGGACAAATGGGTGTCCTCAAAAATCATGCACCACTCATGACGGCATTGGATATCGGCGTTATGTTGATTCGAACAAAGGTGGAATGGACTTCCGTTGCATTGCTTGGTGGCTTTGCCCTGGTTAAACAAAACAAAGTTACAGTTTTAGTCAATCAGGCCGAAAGCCCCAGCACAATAAACGCAGAACAAGCGGAAAAAACATATCAAGAAGCGCAACGACAATGGGTTGAAGCGACCGGCGCAAAAGAAAAGGTAGAAGCCAATTTTGCATTAAAAAGAGCACGGGCCCGGCTTCAATTAGTTAAAAAAAGGTAATCTTTCTAGAAAGGGGGGGCTGCTCCGACCGCCCTCCCAGAAAAAAGCTCTGCGCCAAGTGAAACCATTATCAGCATGCATGGCCGAGTGGTCGAAGGCGGCAGACTCATAATCTGTTATCCGTAAGGACATCGCAGGTTCAAACCCTGCTGCATGCAATCAAGGTCGAAAAGATGATCCCTCAAAAAAGGGACAACAAGCTCACTCCTCTGACCGATTTTAAAAAAGTCACCTTTTTTCTCAGCCATCTTTTTTTAGAAAAAAAGTTCCAGCTTTTTATTACACTTTCGAAAAAAGCGAGATTGGAAACCAGGTTATCCGAAGAAACGAGCCCCTCCTCCCGACAAAATAAGATGCTTGCCATCCACTTACGCCGTTCGACCTTTTTTTTCTTTTTATTTGAAACGTCACGGTTGGTAATTGAATAGTATATAAATGACCGGCTTAGCAAAGCGGATGACGCCGGGTCGAAGAAAAACATTTGTTTTCAATTATTCTCAATGTCATTTGAAGTTTTCCGATTTCCCATCACGCCTTTACAGTTTTGCTAAAAAACGTGGTTCGTTCCTTCTTTTTTTCGAAAAGAATAGTCAAAGAGTAAAAGGAGACTGTGTCTGGTTTTTTACACAAAAATTTTGCTCAATTGGTCTGTCTTTACAAGCGGTACAGGGGAATCGAACCCCTGGCTTCAGTTTGGAAGACTGAGGTATTACCATTATACGAGTACCGCCCACATGGAATGCTTTAAAGATGTTTTTTAAGATCTGTTTCTTATCTTACCAACTGGCCCACTAAAAGTCAATCCGACTTTGTATGGTACAGGAAGGAATTTTGTCGAAGCCAGACCAATCGTCGATTCTTCGACGAGCCCATCAGCTTTAAAGTTGGCAGGAGAAAAAAATTGACAGGAGAACACAAAGGACAGTATACTTAAGAAGAAAAAAATTGGCGGGCGTAGCCAAGTGGTAAGGCAGCAGACTGTGACTCTGCCACTCGCGGGTTCAAATCCCGTCGTTCGCCCGGCACAAGATTGACAATGTCAATTGATTTTTTATAAATCTTGTCTCTCTTTTTTCTGACCTATAACAACGGTGGGCGCGGGCAATACCTTCCACAAGCTTACTTTTTACCTTTACTAAAAGGCTTTGATTCCAATCTCCAAACTTGCATTGCATACTGTTTATTTTTCAACAGACCTTTTTTACTTATTTTGAAAGTGAAAAAAAAACGTGTTTTCGCGAATCAACTCCCGTCCAGTAAGAGAGGTTGTTTGCGTGTACTGGCCGACCTGGTCTCGGGTGATCGTCAAAGAATAAAAAAGGATTGACAAAGATGGGCAGACTAAGGTACTATTTTATCGTGACGGGTTTTTATACCTAAGAAAACTCTTTTCTTTGTCAGAGTGAAAATCAAAAAAGAAAGCCCCCATCGTCTAGAGGCCAAGGACATCTCCCTTTCACGGAGGAAACGGGGATTCGAATTCCCCTGGGGGTAAGGTTTGCAATAAAAAAGCAAAGGTGCGGGATAGAGCAGTCTGGTAGCTCGCAAGGCTCATAATCTTGAGGTCGTAGGTTCGAATCCTGCTCCCGCTAATCAATTTTTTTTCTTTTGCCTTCTAATCATCAGAAACGATGATTAGAAGGCGAGAGGACTAGTTGATCACTTCTCGTGATCATTTGTACAGATGAATGTGCACTTCTTTCTTCTCTTACAGAGAAGAGATCAAAAAGAAAAGGTAGTAATTGTCGACAATGGAAAATTCACTAAACCATCAAATGGCTGACGGACTCTTCCTCCGGAGGAAGATGGCAGGGGATTCTGCTAGCAATTACCTTCTTTCTCTGACCCATTTCGTGATTAGAAGAGCTGTTTCCCTACCTTTTAGATTCTTTTTCCTTGATCGCTTAATCGTGGTTTCAATCGGGTAGCTTTACCGACTCGATCTCGTAAATAATATAATTTTGCTTTTCGAACCTTTGCTCGTCGGAGAATTTGAATTCCTTTCAAAGTAGGAGAATGAATCGTAAAAATACGTTCAACTCCGACACCTTGAAAAACTCGACGGACAGTTATGGTTGTATGAAGGTTAGCTCGATGCTGTGCAATAACAATCCCTTGATAGGGTTGAACACGTGTTTTTTCTCCTTCTTGGATTAGAACACCAATCTTTACTGTATCACCAACAGATATGGAAGGGAGTCTTTCCTTTTTGCATCGTGCTTCTAGCCTGTTGACTAAATTAGTAAGTTTCATATGACAGACCTTTTTTTTGATCTTATTTTGTTTCTAGTAAGAAGCCTCTTTTGTCGGTACGAAAAAAACTCTTCTCTTCTTATCAAAACCTTACACGCTAGAGTCGAAGTTGAAGAAGAAAAGAGTCTTCTCTTTTCACCTTTGGTGATACTCTTTGGCTTTTTTCACCGAAGGTAAGAAGCCTGCACCTTCGGTGAAAGGAAGAGAGTAGCCCTTTCCATTAATAGTAGCAAGAGTAAAGACCTTATTGAAGATACAACGAAAGGTCAAGGAGTAAACGTTATTGAAGAATAGTCGAAACTAGACCTGCTCCAACGGTTCGACCCCCCTCTCGAATAGCAAATCGCATCCCTTTTTCAATGGCGATTGGTTGAATAAGTTCGACCACCATTTTAATGCGATCGCCTGGCATGACCATTTGAGTGGCGCTTCCATCGTCGGCTTTAAATGATTCGATCTTCCCAGTCACGTCGGTTGTCCGAACATAAAATTGTGGCCGGTATCCAGGAAAGAAGGGTGTATGGCGTCCACCTTCTTCCTTATTCAAGACATAGACCTGTGCTTCAAATTTGGTATGTGGTGTGATCGTTCCAGGCTTTGCAAGAACCATTCCTCTCTGGATGTCGTTTTTTTGAATTCCTCGCAGAAGGACCCCCACGTTGTCACCCGCAACGCTTTCTTCCAGTGTTTTTTGAAACATTTCAAGTCCAGTGACGGTGGTTGATCGCGTCGTTGCAAGCCCAACCAGTTCAACGGTTTCGCCTACTTTGACAGCTCCTCGCTCCACTCGTCCGGTAGCAACCGTTCCACGGCCAGTGATTGAAAAGACATCCTCCACCGCCATCAAAAAAGGTTTTTCTGTATCTCGTTCAGGCGTTGGAATATAGGTGTCAACCTGCTCCATGAGAGCATAAATTTTATCAACCCACTTGTTATCCCCTTCTTTGATCTGTGGATTTTCGGTCAAAGCCTCCAACGCCATTAGGGCAGAGCCTGCAATGACCGGAATATCATCTCCTGGAAATTCATAATTTTCTAATGTCTCACGCACCTCGAGTTCAACAAGTTCAAGAAGTTCTTGGTCGTCAACTTGATCTTCTTTATTTAAAAAGACAACAATATTTGGAACCCCAACCTGCTTCGCTAACAAAATATGTTCCTTCGTCTGTGGCATTGGTCCATCTGCTCCGGACACAACCAAAATCGCACCATCCATCTGTGCTGCTCCGGTTATCATATTTTTTACATAGTCTGCGTGGCCAGGACAATCAACATGTGCATAGTGTCGATTTTCAGTTTCATACTCAACATGGGCAGTATTAATGGTAATTCCACGAGCTTTCTCTTCCGGAGCGGAATCGATATCATCATATTTTCGCCCTTTTCCTCCACCTCGAGCCGCCAATGCCATCGTGATGGCTGCAGTCAATGTCGTCTTTCCATGGTCTACATGGCCGATTGTTCCGATGTTTACATGTGGTTTTTTACGCTCAAATTTTTCACGCGCCATAAAGTACCGACAGTTCTCTTTTGTAAAGAAGATAGTATTGACTGTTTAGTTTTGATTTAAGATCCCCCTCTGTCCGACTTTTCGCCGTCGGCTTCTTCACCGAAGGTGAAAAATCGGATAGAGACGACTCTTGGTTTCTTAAGGGAGCAGAGAATCTCAATAAAAGAATTGAAAAGAAAAACTGTCTGCGATCGTGCGGTACAAAGAAAGCTTTTGTTTGCGGACGTCAAGCATGCGCAAACAAAACTTGACTCAACAGAGTTCTTTCAAAAAAGGGAGGTTGCAAATATTAAAAACGATTCTTCGCAAAAGCCTTGTTCGCCTCTGCCATTCGATTGACTTCCTCTCGCCTTCGCATGGCACTTCCCATCTTTTTTGACGCGTCCAGCAGTTCATCACGAAGTTTGAAGGCCATCCTTTTTCCAGATCGATTTCGACAAGCACTCAGTATCCATCGAATCGCAAGAGCAGTTCCTTGTTCTACTTCGACGGGGACGGGAACTTGGTAGGTGGCTCCACCTCGTCTTTTTGCCTTGACTTGCATCACTGGAGTAACGTTACGAATTGCCTCCTCCAAAAGGAGAAGCGGGTCTCGTCTCGTTTCTTTCTCTATCAACTCCATTGATAGATAACATATTCGATAAGCCAAAGGTTTTTTACCCTGCTTCATAAGTCGATTTACAACCATTTGTACCAATTTACTCCCATAGACAGGGTCTGGCCCTGATTCTAGTTTTTTAGGGGGACGTCGACGAGCCATCCATAACCTCCGTTTTCTATTTCACAACTTTTTGTTCTCCTCTCTCCGACTTTTCACCGTCGGTTTCTTCACCGAAGATGAGAAGCCTTTCACCTTTGGTGATAGCCTACAGCGAAAGGACAGAGACAAGCCCATCGTCGAAGGATCGACGATTCGTCTTGCTTGGCAAGACCCCTCTTCTCTGAAAGAGAAGAGATGAGTCCTCTTCGCAGTCGGCTTGTTCACCGAAGGTGAGAAGCCTTTCACCTTTGGTGATAGCCTACAGCGAAAAGGAAGAGACGAGTCTTCCCTTTGACTGGGTTAAAGAGGGATGAGCCCCTTCGCGACGAAGATGGGCGGCATTTTCGATGCTGAAGCTAAAAGCTTCAGCTCCTGTCAGCACTGCCGGATCGACGATGAAAACAAAATTTTTTTATTTTGGACGTTTTACGCCATATTTTGAACGGGCTTGCGAACGTATCTTAACGGCGGCCGTATCCAGCGTCCCTCGCACAATATGGTATCGCACACCAGGCAAATCTTTTACCCTGCCACCACGAACCAATACAACCGAATGCTCTTGCAAATTATGTCCAATGCCGGGAATATAGGCAGTTACTTCTAGACCAGTCGTTAAGCGAACACGCGCTACCTTTCGGAGTGCCGAATTAGGTTTTTTCGGCGTGGTCGTATATACCCTTGTACAAACGCCTCGACGCTGAGGACAAGATTTTAATGCAGGTGACTTTGTCTTCTTTGTTATTTTTGTTCTGGCGGTTCGAACCAATTGTTGAATCGTAGGCATATAGAAAAAGGCTCAGTCGGTCGGTGAAAGTGAGAAAAAAGATAGGTTGTTTTTCGGTCGAAGAGAAAGAAAGCAGAAATCTTCAGCACCTATCCTGTAAAAAAGTAAAATACGCCACCGAACAGAAATTGGACAACAGCTGCGTCGTGCTCTTTTACGCGAAGCAAGACCAATTTTCAACTTTTTTTAATTTTTTCTCTCTTTGACCAAGTTAAAAATGGAGAAAAAATCAATAAAAAACCTTTCTTGAAGTAGGTTGAGGTTTGTAACTTTTCACGAAAAATGTTGTTAAGGTAGCAACGCTTCGAGCGCCCAAGGGAGTCCTGTCAGTCATGTGCAAAAAGCTGATTGAGCAGCGAAGGGCGAGGGGGCAAACGAAGTGTCTTCTCGCGGAGATGACACCAGCTTCGGCTTCAAATTTAAAGAAGAAGTTGGAATTAAAAAGAGAGAGTTTTTGAAAAGCGGTCATCGACCATGAGACGCCGATTGATCTTGTGACCCCTCCTCCCTTTCACCTTTGGTGACAGCCAAAGGCTTCCACCTTCGGTTTCTTCACCCCAGGTGAGAAGCTACACCTTTGGTGACAGCCAAAGGCTTCCACCTTCGGTTTCTTCACCCCAGGTGAGAAGCTACACCTTCGGTTTCGGCAGAGCCGATAAGGAAGAGACGAGTCCTCTTCTCTTTCAGAGAAGAGACGAGCCCCTCCTCCCTTTTCACCTTTGGTGAAAGCTTTCGGAGAAAGAGAAGACATGAGTCCTGCTTGCATCACCGAAGGTGAGCAGTCGAGAAGAGACAAGCCCATCAATTTATATAAGTTTGATTGAGTCGTTTATCCTAAAACCTTGTTTCGGGTATGCCTTAAAAAAAGTGGTTAAAAAGAAAAAACCTCCTTTTGACTTCGTTACTTCGTCAAAAAAAGATGAGCCCAAGTAGAAAAAGATCTCTGAAGAAGGGGTAGGATCGACATAAACTGGATATTTTTTTAGTTGTTGATCGATCTTTGTCTCACCAACGGAAAGCATATCATGGCGGTGTTTTTTAAACAACCGGACCCAAACTCTCGTTCCTTGATCCAAAAGAAAGGCATGTGGGAGAGAATTTTCAACCGGCTCCGATCCTTTTTTGTTTCTAGTGTTTGTCAAACGTGCATCTTCTCTTTTTTCGATGATAATAGAGGAAAAAGGGATTTCTCTTTTCATTCAGGGAAGAGATTTTTTCTCTTCTTGATCGGCTCTGCCGAAACCGAAGGTGTAGGCTTCTCACCTGGGGTGAAAAAGCAAAAGGGTATCACCAAAGGTGAAAAAGGAAGAGGAGAGTAGTTCTTACAGCCAATTGGTTGGTGTTCATGAAGATACCGCTTCGCGCGAGTGGGAAAAGAAATCTTCCATTTTGTTTTCCCTTCTGCTACCATTCATCGTTGATGCATCACCACTTAAGTTACGCCGTATTGGGTGAGAAAAATCGTTTCGCAGAACAAAAATGTTCCTGTACAAGCAGTAAGACGAAAAAGATGACGTCGATTACGCGAGACTTTTGTTTTCACCGTCCATTCGACAGTGCTGACAGGACTGGCGACGGGATTGCTATTTAGTGCTGGAGAAGAGTATAGGCTTTCTTGGCTTCTTGAGCCGTGAGACCGACACCCTTTGTCGGTCTCTTCTTACCGTCTTTGATTATAGGAGAAGCTCTCACAATATGAGAACAACGGCACCACTTACTTCGATATTCGACTTGTCGGAGGTCTCGGTTGGACAACATTTTTATTGGGAATGGGAAGGATATCAACTTCATGGTCAAGTGTTATTAACCTCGTGGCTTGTTTTTACAATCATTGCTGTTTTGACTTTTCTAGGAAACTCAAATCTAAAGGTCAATGCACCGGAAGGGTTACAAAATGTAACCGAATATATCACAGAGTTTATTCGAGATCTCGCAAAGACGCAGATTGGCGAAGAGGAATATATTGAGTGGGTTCCTTTTTTAGGAACCATCTTCCTTTTTATTTTCGTATCTAACTGGTCAGGAGCTCTTCTTCCATGGCGATTGATTGAATTACCAAATGGCGAGTTGGCGGCGCCAACCAATGACATTAATACGACGGTTGCGTTGGCCCTTTTGACGTCAGTCGCATATTTCTACGCTGGGCTTCGAAAGAAAGGGATAGGATATTTCAAACGGTATATAGAACCGGCTCCTTTTCTTCTTCCAATCAACATTCTTGAAGATTTTACAAAGCCCTTATCGCTAAGCTTTCGACTTTTTGGGAATATCCTTGCCGACGAATTAGTTGTAGGTGTTTTAATTGCTTTAGTTCCCCTGGTCGTTCCAATTCCATTGATGCTTTTGGGTCTTTTTACCAGTGCTATCCAAGCGCTTGTTTTTGCAACCTTGGCGGGCGCCTACATTGGCGAGTCTTTGGAAGGACATTGACCTCCTCTAAAATTTCCAACGGAGATGTCGGATGTGGCATGGCGTTGAGAACGGAATCTTTAAAGTTAGGAAAAGGGGTTCGTCTCTTCTTTGAAAAAGAGAAAGAATATCTGGAGGTGATAACAGGGCAAGAGAAACCTCCAAGTGAAAGTCATATTTCCTATGGGCGGTTTTTGAACGGAGTACCGACTTTGTCGAAGATTGATCCTATCATTTGAAAAACTTGATGACCGATCTCTTTACCAAGGAAGGAAAAGGAAAAAGGAGTTTTCTTTTTCAGAATAAAAAATAGTGAAGCTTTTCAGAAAAAGGAAAGAAGAACGGTTTCGCTCTTCTCGGCTTTTCTTGGCGTACTTATTTTCAACGCTGAAGGTTAGGGGAGGAGCCAAACCTCTTTTCCTCGTTGATCGATCTACAATTTCTTCTCTCTCCTTTTTTCACCCAAGGTGATAGAAAAGAAATTTTCTTCTGGTGGGAAGAGAGGAACACCTATTTTTTCCTCTTGCCGTAAAGAGACGAGCCTTTCTTTTTGATTTGGTTAAACAGAGATGATCCCATCGTCGATGGAGATGGATCAAGGATGGAGATGAATCAACGATAGAGATGGATCAACGATGGGTCTTGTTTAGCCAAGACCCCGCCTCGCATCACCGAAGGTGAGTAGTCGAGAAAAGAAGAGTCCTCTTTCTTTATCACCTTTGGTGATGGAAAAAGACCAGCCCATCTTCGTCGTTGATGGATCTGCCAGCCCTCCCTTGTCGGCGAAGGCGAGAAAGAAGATACGGGCTTATCATCAATTCATTTTTTTAATATAGTACATTTAGGACATGGAAACCCCTTTGGGAGGTCCACTCCTTTGTTGACGGGACTGATTCAGTAATAAAGTAACCTTTTGACCAAAATTTGGTTGGTAAGAAGTCAACGATGTTCTTCGCTATTCCCTGAAAGGGTTGGCAATGGGAAAGGAAAAAGGGCCCGTATTGCGCTCCATTCGATTCAATGGTATCGTCTTTCATGATCTAGGCCGGCCCAAAAAAGGTCTGTGATTTCTCTCTAAGCTAGCCTTAGAAGGAAATGATAGCTGAATTCAGAAAGACTCTTTGTTCAGTTGGTGAAACACCACATTGGTCTTCGACCCATTTCATTTCTATTTTGGTACTTCTAACATCGGAGAAACTACGTATGAACCCACTTGTTGCTGCTGCATCTGTGATCGCTGCTGGATTGGCTGTTGGCCTTGCTGCCATTGGACCCGGAATGGGTCAAGGAACCGCCGCAGGATATGCTGTGGAAGGAATTGCAAGACAACCTGAGGCGGAAGGAAAAATTCGAGGTGCGTTACTACTAAGTTTTGCTTTCATGGAATCATTAACGATTTACGGCCTGGTTGTTGCTTTGGCATTACTCTTTGCAAACCCTTTTGCATCGTAAAAGGTACAAGTTTTCAAAACGTTGCGAAGGATAAAACGTCAGGGGTTTGTCTTTTCCCTTTCGCTGTAGGCTATCACCAAAGGTGAAAGGCTTCGCACCTTCGGTGAAGAAACCGAAGGTGTAGGCGTCTCGCCTTCGGTGAAAGGGAAGAGGAGAGAATTGAGGGAAAACGTTTTATGAAAGTTTTTACTTTCGATTAGAGACGGAAAAGGTGCACAAAGAAACACTTTTCCATTCCCTCTTACTTACACTCGTCGGCACACTCTTCCCTCGATGGATATCAAAAATCCATTTGCCACAGGCTTCAATTTAGCTGTTAGAAAAAGAAGAGCCGTTCGTGGAAGGATCGAGGATCGGTTTCGCTTTGCAAAAATCCCTCCATCCATCACCGAAGGTGAAAAGCCTGTCGCCTACGCGAAAGGTAAGAGACGAGTCCTCCTCTCAGTCGCCAAAGGCTTCTTCACCGAAGGTGAGAAGCCTGCACCTTCGGCTTCGGCAAAGCCGATCGAGAAGAGATGAGTCCTTTTCACCTTTGGTGAGAGCCTTCGTCGAAAAGCAAGAGACGAACCCCCCGCCTCGATGCTTTTCTTGAGATTTTTTTCTTCACGCTTATCCTAAAACGTTTTCCGAGCGAAGCGTAACCATCGTGCCACTTGGACGGCTTGAGCAAGCAGACTCAAGTGATCAAGGCAGAATAAAGATGGAGATCAGTATGGAACAATTAATGGTCTTTCCATTGGGAGAAGGGTTTGGCTTCAATGGAAATATTTTAGAAACCAATATTATTAACTTATCTGTCGTGATCGCGATCGTTGTTTCTTTTGGAGGGGATGCCTTACGAGCCTTACTCGAAAATCGAAGAGAGTCGATTGTCATGACCCTTCAACAGGCAGATCAAAGAGCAAAAGAGGCGGAACAAAAATTAGTCGACGCCAAAAATCGTCTTGAGGTTGCAACAAGACGGGGTGAAGAAATTCGTCACCAAGGGAAAGAGACCGCCGAAAGAGAACGGTTGGAGTCGATTGCACAGACTGAAAAAGATCTGCTTCGTCTAGAAGAAGGAAGAGAAGAAGTGATCCAGCTTCGACGGCAGAGAGCCATTGGACAGGTGTGTCAGCGAGTAATCACGCAAGCTTTGAGTCAAGTGAGAAAGAAGTTAGATAGTCGATTAGATCCGGCCTTTCATAAATCCGTCAATTATTTCATTCTAGTCCTCTTTTCCAATGACGCATGCTGGGGTGGAGAGAAAATATTCTACCTTCCTTCCTGGAATATCCCGTCTAACTAATCCTCTTCCCATGCATGCACCATCGGTGAATGCTTGGCCGAAGCCTTTGGCTCTCACCAAAGGTGAGAAGGGAAGAGGACTTGTCTCTTTTTGACCTGGTCAGAGGGAGAGGTCTTGCGAAGCAAGACCCGTCTCCTCTCGACCTAGTCGAGAAGAGACGGGTCCTCGAATCTTCGAGGATTGGATTCTCTGCTCCCCTTCGTCTATGGCTGTCACCAAAGGTGAAAGGGAGCAGGGGTCGTCTCTTCCCTAGAAGGGAAGAGGTTTTTCCTCTTCTTGATCGGCTCTGCCGAAACCGAAGGTGTAGGCTTCTCACCTGGAGTGAAGAAACCGAAGGTGTAGGCTTCTCACCTGGAGTGAAGAAACCGAAGGTGTAGGCTTCTCACCCGGGGTGAAGAAACCGACGGTGTAGACTTTTCACCTGGGATGAAGAAGCCGACGGTGCAGGCTTCTCACCTTCGGTGCAGGGTAATGGGCTTGTCTTTTCGGCTGTGATGACCAAAGGAGAAAGGGAGGAGGAGTGGAAGGATCATCAATTCGATCTTTTCCAATATTTGCCACCACTGGATCCTTTTTTTCACCTTCCGCCTGCTGCGCCGTTCCCTTTGGCCAAAAGGAGAAGTGAAAGGAAGATTGATGCGCGAAGCGATCGTCGATCCTTTGACGATGAGTACTTCTTGGACGTTGCTCCGGCAACATTCTTCTAAATCTCAATATAAATTGTGGGGAGTATTTGAATGGTTAAGATTAGACCCGATGAGATTAGTAGCATTATTCGGCAACAAATTGAACAATATAATGCAGAGATCAAGGCAGTCAACGTTGGGACCGTCTTTCAGGTCGGAGATGGGATCGCTAGAATCTACGGTCTAGAGAAGGTGATGGCTGGTGAACTTCTGGAATTCGAGGATGGAACGGTCGGCATTGCTCTCAATTTGGAAACAAAAAACGTGGGTGCTGTTTTGATGGGTCAAGGGTTAACTGTTCAGGAAGGAACTTCCGTTCGAGCCACCGGAAAAATTGCGCAGATACCAGTCGGAGAAGGGTATTTAGGTCGTGTCGTCAATTCCTTGGCTCGTCCCATCGATGGACGGGGTGAAATATCAACGTCGGAAACTCGCCTCATTGAATCCGGTGCTCCGGGTATTATTGCTCGACGTTCGGTTCATGAGCCATTGCAAACTGGTCTTTTGGCGGTGGATGCGATGATTCCAATCGGACGGGGACAGCGAGAATTGATCATTGGCGACCGCCAAACAGGAAAAACAGCCGTCGCGATCGACACGATTCTGAATCAAAAAGGGAAAGACGTTATCTGTGTCTATGTTGCCATTGGACAGAAGGCGTCTTCGATTGCACAAGTTGTCAATACGCTCCAAGAGCGAGGCGCCATGGAGTACACAATTATCGTTGCAGCCACTGCAGACTCTCCTGCAACATTGCAATATCTTGCTCCCTACACAGGGGCTGCCCTGGCCGAATATTTTATGTACAATGGTCGTCATACGTTGGCCATCTATGATGATCTTTCGAAGCAAGCGCAAGCGTATCGAGAGATGTCACTCTTGCTCCGACGTCCTCCTGGACGTGAAGCATATCCAGGGGATGTCTTTTATCTTCACTCTCGGCTTCTTGAACGTGCAGCCAAACTCAGCGACACCCTGGGAGGGGGAAGCATGACAGCTCTTCCCATCGTCGAGACACAGGAAGGGGACGTTTCCGCCTACATTCCAACGAATGTAATCTCGATCACCGACGGCCAAATTTTCCTGTCAGCCGACATTTTTAACGCAGGGATTCGACCGGCCATTAACGTCGGAATCTCTGTGTCACGAGTTGGGTCAGCAGCTCAGCCAAAGGCGATGAAGCAGGTGGCAGGAAAATTAAAACTGGAATTGGCTCAATTTGCTGAATTAGAAGCCTTCGCTCAATTTGCTTCCGACCTAGATCAAGCAACTCAAAATCAGCTTGCTCGTGGACAACGTCTCCGTGAATTACTGAAACAGGCGCAAGCATCGCCGCTGTCGGTCGAAGATCAAGTGGCCAGTATCTTTTCTGGAACCAATGGATATCTCGATAAGATCCCTGTCGACCAGGTTCGTTCCTTCCTAATCGGTCTGCGTCAGTTTCTAGGAACAAAGAAATCTCAGTACGGAGATATCATTCGATCCACCAACGTCTTTACAGAGGAAGCACAAGCTCTTTTAAAGGAAGCGATCACCGACTTCTCAGAAGAGTTTTTAGCCACCGTCAAGTGATGACGTCTGTTGAACGACCAGATTGGTCTTTATTTTCTCCGCTGGTTCGCCACTAGTTTGGCTAAAGATAAAATGAAGAGAGATGGACGACCGGTCTCAAATCATAAAAAAGACTCGCTTTTCTCGAACGGTCTAGAGAAAAAACCTCCTCCCATCACCTTCGATGAAGCTTTTGGCGAAAAGGAGCAGAGAATCCCATCGTCGAAGGATCGACGATTGGTCTGGCTTTGCCAAGACCCCTGCTCCCTTGAGGGAGCAAAGAATCCCCTCCCTTTGACTGTGTCAAAGAGAGACGAGCCCATCGTCGAAGGATCGACGATCGGTCTGGCGTCGCCAGAACCCCTCTCTCCGACTTTTCACCTTCGGTTTCTTCACCCCAGGTGAGAAGCCTACACCTTCGGTTTCTTCACCCCAGGTGAGAAGCCTACACCTTTGGTTTCTTCACCCCGGGTGAGAAGCCTACACCTTCGGTTTCTTCACCGAGGGTGAGAAGTCTACACCTTTGGTTTCTTCACCAAAGGTGAGAAGCCTACACCTTCGGTTTCGGCAGAGCCGATCAAGAAGAGAAAAAACCTCTTCCTTAAAAGGGAAGAGACGAGCCCCTTCCTTTGATTTCGTCAAGGAGAAATGGCTCTTTCTGCTAAAAGAAGATCAAACCTGTTTCTTTTTTTCTCTCCCACTTCATTGAAATGAATGGGAGAGTCTTTTTTTTAAATCGTCCAGGTCAGAAAGATTTCTTTTGATATAATTAGTGTAATTAAAAACCTCTCTTTTCTCCACCTGGTTGTTTTAACGAGCGCTTAGCGAATCATTGAAGCGAGCAGTTAGTTTAATAAGATGACAAATATCTCTTTCGACCGTCGGTGAAGAACCATTCACCAAGCGAACGCAACGACGACAAGGTAAAAATTTTCCCTCCCGTCGCCGTCGGCTTATCTAGTCTTTTGTAGAAGTCTTTTGCTTGGCAGATGAGAAAAGAGAAGTCCTCTTTCGACCAAAGAAAAGAGGAGCTCTGTGAATTAGTCAAAAAGAAACTACTCCTCTCCCCTTTTCACCTTTGGTGATAGCCAAAGGCAAAAAGGAAGAGACAAGCTTCTCTACCCTCCACCGAAGGTGAAAAGTCGGAGAGAGCTGCTCCTTTTAGGAAACAGAGAATCCCATCGTTGAAGCCTCCACCGAAGGTGAAAGGTCGAACAGAGACGAGTCCTCCTCCGAGTCGCCAAAGGCTTCTTCACCGAAGGTGAGAAACCTGCACCGGCGGTGAGAGGCGAGTCCTCTTTCTTTAAAAAAAAAGACGACCCCTTCCCTTTGACTGCGTAGTTCAAAAAGAGATGAGCTCTACGTCGAAGGATCGACGATTGGTCTGGCTTCGCCAAGACCACTTCTCCCAGTCGCCTTCGAGGAAGAAAGGAGTCCTGCTCTCGATTACTCACCGTCGGTTTCATCGTCGAAGGCGAGAAACCTGCACCGTCGGTTTCTTCACCCCAGGTGAGAAGCCTACACCGTCGGTTTCTTCACCCCAGGTGAGAAGCCTACACCTTCGGTTTCGGCAAAGCCGACAAGGAAGAGACGAGCCCCTTCTTTTCCTTTCTTCTGGTCATCACAAACGAAAAAGAAGAAGTCTTTTGCTGTGTCAACTCAGCTAAAAGGTTTGCGTTGGTGGCGCAAGGGTCGGAAAATGTAAGAAGGAGAAGGATTTATCGACGCTCCCACTCGAGACAGACAGGGTATAGTTGCTTCATTCCTTATTTTCTTTTGGAAAGGGAAAGCCTCTTTTTTTGCTTAAAAATTGATTATGACTCTATTACTTGCAAAATTACCTGAAGCATATGCACCATTCGATCCCATTGTCGATGTGCTTCCGATCATCCCTGTATTGTTCATATTATTGGCCTTTGTTTGGCAGGCGGCGGTCAGCTTTAGATAAAGATTAATTAGTTTTTTAAAATTTAAAATAGAGGTACGGAGAATAATAATATCCCTGCCATTGACTTGGTCAAACAGAAACGAGCCCTTGTCAATGGTTTGGTTGTATCAATTACCTGCTTCTTCTTTTCCTGATTTAACCTTTCCCTTCGTCCAACTAGAAGGGCTCGTTTCTGTTTGACCAAGTAAAAGGAAGGGGCTCGTCTCGAATACTTACCTTCGGGCAAGAGAAGAGACAAATCCCTTTTCACCTTTGGTGATATGATAGCCTTTGAAGTCTTCACCGAAGGTGAGAAGCCTTTCACCTTTGGTGATAGCCTACAGCGACTGGGAAGAGACGAGCCCCTTTTTCTTTTTCAAGTTTAGAAAAGGTAAACTCAATTGAACGAAACAAGTCCATGGAGCAGTATTCGTTATGCCAATTTCTGACAGTCAAGTTTTCATTGCACTTTTTGCGGCCTTATTGGCAGGTATATTAGCTATTCGCCTTGGGATTGAATTATATGCGTAGAGAAGAGGTTTTGCGTCACCTTTGGGAACAGAAGCTTTTGTTGAATTACCAACTGCGTGAGGCGGGTTCAATCTGTTGTAATTTTAGATCGAGGGGTGCTTTTCTTTATGGAAAGAGATCTTTTTTCCTTTCAGGGGGTAAACAAGTCCATCTTCTTGATCGATCGGTCTGGCGCAAAGCGAGACCCCTCTCCCCTTTTCACCTTTGGTGATAGCCTTCGGCTTCTTCACCCCAGGTGAAAAGTCTTCACCTTCGGTGATGAGAAAAGACGAGCTCCTCATTTTGAATGAGTCAAAGAAAGACGAGCTCCTACTTTTTTCTGTTTAGGAACCACGGAACAAACAAAAGGTTCCCCTCTTAAAGAAGAACAAATGGTCGATCCTTTTTTTACTGTAGGAAAAAAATATATGAATTTCGAAATCTTTTTTCAATTGATCGCTCTCTTTTTTATTTTGGCGGCCGGTCCATTGGTAATTGTTCTATTGGCCTCTCGGAGTGGAAACTTATAATATTATTGTCTTGTGCAATGAATAAAAAGGTTTGGTCTTCAATTTATACTCTTTTCAACAAATTAAAGTGTCGGCTCCTGTTCTAATTCGTGAGTTGGTAAGTGAATACACTTTCAAGAAAAATTTAAAGTTTGTCGAGGGGACAATCCTTCCTTCGTTTAATCGAGCGCCACCATTTGACGCTCCTTTGTTTCTTTGTATGACACGCCCTGTAGGACTCGAACCTACGACAACAGGTTTTGGAAACCTGCGCTCTACCAACTGAACTAAGGACGTTTAACCCACTGTCAATCTCCTTCACTACTCTCCTTTCCTCCTCTCTCAAGATAAAAGAGAAAGACAGAATTTGGATAGGGATGACAGGATTTGAACCTGCGACCTCCTGTTCCCAAAACAGGAGCGCTACCAAACTGCGCTACATCCCTTCTAGTAACCTTTTTGTAGTTTACTCTTTTTTTTCTCATTTCGCAAGGGAGCCCATCATTGCTACCAATGATGGGCTCAGCTCCTTCTGCAAGGCAATAAGACTCGTTTCTCTTTCACTTTGAAGGAGAAGGGTCTTGGCGAAGCGAGACCAATCGTCGAGAGACGATTGGCTCGTCTCTTCCTTTCCGGCGGAGGCTCTCACCAAAGGTGAAAAGGGGAGAGGGGTCTCGCTTTGCGCCAGACCGATCGACCAAGAAGAGAAGCTTGTCTCTTTCGTTCCATGCCACTAAAATCGAAAAGAAGACCTTTCTTTTGTCGACACCGAACGTGCGAAGTGAAAAGGAGAAGGGGGGATTAAAGATAAATAGTCTCCTCTCGAGAGAAAAGAGGGGCTACGTTTTGTTAGAATGGAAGCCTTGGTTTTCACTAAAACGTGATGGTGAAATTTTAACCTTTATTAAAGAAAATTTATGAAGAATTTTTCCATATACCTATCGACTGCACCAGTCGTCGCTTTGCTCTGGTTTACTTTCACTGCCGGATTGTTGATTGAAGTAAATCGTTTTTTTCCTGATCCTTTGGTTTTCTCTTTTTAAGAAGAAAAACATGGTTACTGATAACTCAACCTCACCCGGCTATAAACTGGGGAGGCTTTTTTCGTAAAATGTTAAACTTTAGTAAAGATCTGTCTTGCATCTCTTCTCCATAATAAACTTTTTTAAATCATTTCAAAATGTTGGTGGATTTAATGAAAACAAGAGAAAATATAGTATCTTTTCAGAAAACTACAAGCGATCACCCATTAATATACATAGGTTTCACCCCTTTACGCGACATTTGGAAAGGGCGTTACAATTCCCGGCTGAATTACCTGATGGAATTGGTGGGTACTGGTGAAATTGGTGGAAGCTGTTGTCAAGAAAGTATTCCAGCTTGGCGAGGTTCTTGGAGGTATTTTGTGGCAGAGGGTAAGACTTTTTTTTCCAATTAAGACCATCGAAGGTCTTATTAGTTCGATTCTCCGTAAGTTAGTTCGATCCTCCGTAAGCCCCCACTTCCCCCGGTTGTGGGACCATTCTTTCTAAAACAGAGGGGATAATTAGGTGTCAGAGATAATACTTGGTTATTATACCCGTCGGTTGTGATACCATCCTCTGTCAAGGAGAGAGGATGGTCTGGTCTCGGAGCGAAAGAATGATGGGGGCTCAGAGCGAGAGAGGATGATCGAAAGAATTATTTTTCTATCGATGGGAGTGATAGAGACCGGTCCCTGCTGGAATTAAATCCCCTATTATGACGTGCTGTTTTAATCCGCGTAAATAGTCGATGCTTCCCTTCGAGGCATGCCGGATCAAGACTCGAGTTGTTTCTTGAAAACTTGCGGCCGACAGAAAACTGTCTGAATTTAAGGCAGCTCGTGAAATACCGACCAGGGCTGGTCGATAGGTAGGTCTTGTGGCGGAGCGAGGAAGAGACCGATTTATTTTTGTAAGGAGGTCGAGACTGACCTGCTCCCCGTAGAAAAGACCGCTACTACCAGGAGTTGTAATTTCCACTTTCGATGTTATTTGTCGAATGATTATTTCAAGGTGTTTGTCGGCGAGGACGACACCCTGTGAGAGGTAGACCTTTGTAATTCCTTCCATTAAGAGTTCTTGAATTTCACCCAAACTTCGTGTAACCGCCTCTTTCAAAGGAAGAACTGCTTTATACTCTCGAAATATCTCTTTCAATCGATTTTGCACACCATCCTGCACCGTCCGTCCATCTTTTTTTTTGGAGGCTTCAAAAAGTTGTTCAATCTTTGGAATCCCTTGAACAATGTCACCAGCCAATAATTGTCGATACGGCAAAGCTACGATGGGAGTGTTTCCTTGAATCCAATCCCCCACGTCGGCATAGAATCGAGCTTTTGCATAGGCCAAAATACTTTCCGCACGCCGAAGAGTCACCTCTCCTTTCCCCACTCCAATCACCTGCCCAGTGATGGGGGTTCCCAGCCTGGATGCAATTTCTTGGCCGGCACGGAGGAGTTGTCCGACGGTCACAGTTGGTCGTTGACATCCCGTAGAGAAGGTAACACAATCCCCGGTCAGTAGGGTGGCACCAGCATCTCGCTCCACCACCTTCAGTAACGCCGACGATGAAAGTGATTCGCTTCGCGCTGAAAGCGATGAAGAGTATTTCTTGCCAATGGGTTGACGCATCATCTCACCTTGAAGCTTTTTTTGAATAGAAGGAGAGGTTTCTCTCTCCTTTACTCGCTGTTGGGCCTTAGAGAGAAAGGGCTCGTCTTTCTTTACCCCAGTCAAAGGAAAAGTTTGCCAGTTTATGGTGGGTAAGCCGGCATATCCTCGTTGCAAGAGAAGGGTTTGCGCGAAGCGAGACCGATTGGTATAGATAACCTCCGCCAAAAGAGAACGATCATCGATGAGATGGCCCCCGTCTCGATGAAGATCGTAAAGTGTGGTGAGCGACACTTCCATTGTCCGATCTTTTCGAAAAAGCTGCTTTCTTAGAAAAGCCTTTTCGATGTCGAGAAGAGGCTCGATTGCTCCTACTCTATATGGTACCAGTCGAACCGACTTTTCAACACGTTGGCCACCAGTTTCTTTCAGGGAAGGCCGACTGTCGAGCAGTCGGGTTTGTACCCGTTCTGGGTGACCAAGCGGAAGCTTGGTTCCTGCAAGAACCCAGATCGACTGCAATGAGAGACTGTTCTTCTTTTTTGAGGCGAAAAAAGAATCTGACATGCCTTCGTTGGTCGCGCTTCGCGCGAAGTCTTCGCTTCTGATTTGGTTTGAGGCAACCTGCCCTGCGATCTGGGAAAAGATAAATCGTATACCTTCAACCGTTTCATTGACTTCCGCCTCTAGAGAGGCAGACTGAGCGACAAGATCATCGTGTAAAAGTTTGTCACCCTGTCGAACATAGAGAATGGTGGCTGCTTCCATAGGAAGTCGAGTTTTATTGGTCGGCCTTAATCGACCTTCTCTTCTTTTCTTTTCGACAAAGGGTTCAGAATCGGCGCCGGTGCGAGGAAAAAATCGATCTGTTTTCTTTTCTTCCTCTGGCATAGAGAAGGCCGAGTCGATCTCGTCACCGTCGGTGAAAAGAAAACATTCTCCCTCAGCTTTCACCAAGAAGGCGACCCGTCCATTGGAGGCTCGAATGAGGAGACCTTGCAACGGGCTTGGAAAATGGATAATCCCAGGATGAGGTGCGCGCATCTCCTCCACTAACTGGCCGGAAAAGACTCCTCCGGTGTGAAACGTTCGCATCGTGAGCTGCGTTCCTGGTTCGCCGATCGATTGTCCTGCAATGATTCCGACGGCATCTCCTACTGTCACCAGGCTTCGTAGACTAAGATTCCATCCATAACAGAATTGACACACTCCATTTGGGAGTAAACATTTTAACGGTGAACGAACAAGGACCTGGCTACATTGAGAGGCAAGCGCCATGGCGAGGTTGTCGGAAATGACTTGATTTCTCCGTCCCAGAAAGCTTTGCTCGCCTTTGTCTCCTCTCAATGTGGTGGAAAGAGGAACGTCAGCTGCCAGAACGCGCCCAAGGAGTCGATCTTGCAATGGAACGAGTATTTTTCCTCCCGACTCGATGTCTTTGAGAAAAATTCCTTGCCGTGTTCCGCATATCACCCCTTTGACGACAACGTGGTGAGCAACGTCAACTAATCGTCTCGTTAAGTAGCCAGCGTCGGCGGTTCTTAGAGCAGTATCAACCAACCCTTTTCGAGCTCCATAGCAGGAGATCATGTATTCGGTTAATGTCAACCCTTCTCGAAACGAACTTCGAATCGGAAATCCAATGACTCGACCCTCTGGATCAGACATCAGCCCTCGCATGGCGGTCAATTGTCGGACTTGAGAGATGTTTCCTCTCGCCCCTGAAAACGCCATCATATAGACTGGGTTCAATATGTCGGTCGCTCGAAAATGATCGACCACATCCTGCCGTAGTCTTTCGCTCATTCGATGCCACATATCGACTACTTGTTGAGCCCTTTCAACGTCGGTAACTTTTCCTTCTCGGCATTTTCGATGCGTAATGCGAACCGCCATTTGAGCACGTGAGACAAATACTGCCTTTTGAGGGGGCAGTTGAAGATCATCTAATCCTATGGATATACCCGCTTGCGTTGCAAAACCAAACCCGTCGTTTTTCATTTTCTCAATAATAGCAGCCGTTGCTGCACCACCATTATGTGAGTATGACCAAAGAATAAAAGATTTCAGCCGGCCTTTATCGAAACATTGATTAAAAAAAAATGGGGTCTGCGCGAAGCGAGTCATAATTAGTTTTATAAAAAACGTGGCCGATCGATCCCCTTTTTTTGACTTCGTCAAAGAAAGACGAGCCCCTCTCTCCGACTTTGTCGGATAGAGACGATTCCTCTTCTCTTTCAGAGAAGAGACGAGCCCCTGCTCCCTTGAGGAAGCAGAGAATCCCATCATCGAAGGATCGATGATTGGTCTGGCTTCGCCAAGACCCCTCTCCCAGTCGCCTTTTCACCTGGGGTGAAGAAAGGAAAGAGACGAGTCCTCTCTCCGTCACCGAAGGTGTAGGCTTCTCACCTTCGGTGAAGAAATCGACGGTGACGGAGAGAGACGAACGACTCCCATCTCCTTCGTCGATCGCTTTGGTGCGAAGCGAAACCCTTTCTCTCGACTGCTCATTTTCGTTGAAGAGAAACGAATTTATCTTTTTTCATCAGGAAGGAAAAGGAGTGTCATCTTCGTGAGATGGTGTAGTAATCTGATGCATCGCAATTCGGCCGGTGGTCGTACGAATATACCGACCTACTGGCCTGTTTTCTTTGCCATTTTTTGCTGTAATCCGTTGCAATTCGGAATGAATCGAAAGCTGTCTTCCATTGGAATGGAGTTGAAGTTCAAGAGGTTCCTCCGAATTGGTTGGGCTTTCAAAGCTGCCAGCAAATCGAACCCAAAGTGGAGTGTGCGGTCCAAGGTAATGATGCGTATGGGCGCATAAGGCATCCCCGACGTTGGCAAAATAAGGTACCTTCTGGTCGCTCAGCCCCCGGTCGACGCTGGTAAGATAATAGCAGCCCAACACCATATCTTGCGTGGGAACAAGGATCGGCTGCCCCGTGGCGGGCGACAGAATATGATATGGTGCGTGGAGTAATCTCCATGCCTCCGCCCGAGCCTGAAAAGAAAGAGGGATATGGACGCCCATTTGATCTCCATCAAAGTCGGCATTGAAGGCGGTGCAAACGAGCGGGTGAAGATGAATGGCACGACCTTTGACTAGAATGGGCTGAAATGCTTGAATCCCGAGCCGATGTAAGGTTGGTGCTCGATTTAAAAGAACCGGGTGATGTTTCATTACCTGTTCGAGTATTTTCCAAAACCGAAGCGGTTTTCTCCGCGCAAAGCCTCGAATAAGTTTCTTGGCTTCCCCGACGTTGGAAGCAATTTTTCGCAGTTGAAAAAATCGAATCAAAAAAGGATGAAACAATTCGATGGCCATCTCCATGGGCAAGCCACATTGATGGACGTGAAGCGTCGGTCCAACGATAATAACCGATCGTCCGGAATAGTCGACTCGCTTTCCTAATAGGTGGTGACGAAATCGTCCTTTCTTTCCCTTCAAAGAGGCAGAAAGGGACTTCAATGGCTGCCCTGTATTGTGATCGATCACCACCTTGCCAGTCCCCTTTCCGTTCTCGATTAATGCGTCGACCGCATCCTGAAGAGATCGCTTTGCTAAACTGATCGTATTGACATTCAAAATAGAAACTTTTTGAAGCCCTTTATTAGCAAACAAAATTCGGCGATATAGAATGTTAAGGTCGGACGTGGCGATAATGCCGTCGGCAGTTCTAATGATAGGACGCAGGCCGGGAGGAAGGACCGGAAGGTTGGAAATCACCATCCACTCCGGCCTCCGGCCGGACTTGCGAAAGGATTCGATCACCTTGATGCGTCGAATCAAAAACGTTCGATCGCGCAGCAATTCTTTCTTTTTTTGCTCGTCGCTGGGTTCATTGTCCAGCCCTTGATGAGGCAGTACCTCTCGACGTGTCAATGTTCGCCTCGATCTACTTTGGTATTGTCGAAGTTCCTCCTCCACAAGGAGGAAACGATTTTGCACATGACAAAGTAGAAGGGACAAATTCAACTGACTTAGAAGATATCGAATTGCATCCCCTCCGGTATGGGAGAGCACTTCCTGCGCCGCCCCTGTACGATTTCCTGGATGATTCATCAGGAGATCAGTAAAACTGGTTGTTAAGGCGGGTCTGTGGAGCTTACAATACCGGTCGATGGGACGGTCCTCGCCGTCGGCCGGCTCGAGTAGATAGGCGAATAGGTTTTCTCTTCCGCTCGGCGGGCAGGTAAAGAAAGGGGTCCAGGGAAGTGTATAGGACCGATTGTAGAGCCTCCTTCCACCTCCCTTCGATTGGGTCAAAGGGACACGGCTCCTCTTCCCTATCACCGACGATGACATGGAAGAGAACCCTCCTCCATTTCGCCTCAGCTTCTTCGACGGCAAAGACTGCCCGCCGGGGAGCGTCGAAGGTAGAAAGGGAAGGGCTTGTCTCTCTTTGACCCAGTCAAAGGGAGAAAGAGAATACGACCCCAACGTTTTACGAACATTCTGCCTAGGTTCCCATTTGATGGGTGACCTGCCGCCGTTTCTTCCCTGCTTTGATTCAAGAAGAAACATATGGCAATTAATCAAATTGTCTCCCCACCGCCGCTCCTTCAATCCTAGGAGATCGGGGATATAGCTAGGTCGACCTCGCCAGTACCAGACGTGAGTAACAGCCGAGAATAATGGGATGAAGCCGAGCCGAATTCGCCGCACCGAGGAAGATGTTGGTTCTACCTCACAGGAAGGACAGACCAGATGAAGACCCCCCCTCATTTTGGTTTTGTTGGGGGTATTTTGTTTTGTGGGCGCGAAGCGCCCACAGGCACAGGTGTTGTCGACGACCGGACCAAAGATTCGTTCACAAAATAATCCATTAAAGATTGGTTTATGCGTCTTGTATTCAACCGTCTCTGGATCTTTTACCCAGCCTGCCATAGATCCGGTCGACAGCTTTCGTTCCGACCAGCTCTGAATTCGGTCGGGAGAGGCGATTCCGATGGTCAGCCGATCGATCTGGCCTTCTCCTTTATTTTGAGGAGACTTCCGTCTGATGTTTGTTTTCCAGGAAAGATCGGCCTGTCTCTCTTTGACCCAGTCAAATGGAGAGGATTCTCTGCTCCTTTCGGAGAGCAGGAATCGTCTCTCCCCGACAAAGTCGGAGAGAGGGGTTCGTCTCTTCTCCACGTAGTCGAGAGGAGGATTTTTGCTTCGCGCAGGAGAGTATTTCTGAGTCGTTCCAGGAGAAGACTTGTCAATCGATTTTCCCACACCTTGTTTCGCGGCCGCCTCGATCCTTTGACTTTCTTTGGAGAAACGGTCTTTTTTTGTAGACCCGTCGAATGTCGAAGAGAAGCCACCAACCTGCTGGTCGCCATATCTTGTCTTTTGCCATCCTTTCATGGGTCTTTTACCTCCTTAAAAAACTTGAAATGTTGGCCGGATATTCCCAGACCTTCGGATCTGGCAAGGTCGTGGCCCGGCTGGACACCGACGCCTTAGATTCTTCGGTGATGTCGATCGGTGAAACTTTCTCCTTTCTTTGTTGAAAGATATCAATATCGAGGCAAAGAGATTGTAATTCGCGCAACACGAGTTTAAATCCTCCCGAACTTCCCAAAGGAATCTTTTGACTCAAATGGCGGGGCTTTTGTACAATCCACTGCCAGACTTTTCTTCGATTTTCGATGTCATCAGATTTTGTCGTTAAAATTTCTTGGAGTGTATAGGCTGCCCCGTATCCTTCTAACGCCCATACCTCCATTTCACCCAGTCGCTGTCCTCCACCCTTTCCTCTTCCACGAACTGGTTGTTGCGTAATAAGACTATATGGTCCTCTCGATCGACCGTGAATTTTTTCATCCACCATATGGATCAGCTTCAACATATAGGCTCTTCCGACGGTCACCGGCTGATCAAACGCCTCTCCTGAGCGACCATCGAAAAGCTTCATTTTTCCTGGAAACTCGGGCCAAAAAAGCCAGTCGTAGCCGGTTCGTAACCTCGCCTGGTAAAGTTTTAAATAGACCAGACTTCTGGACGCTTCTGCTCCATACATCTCGTCGAAGGGAGTGATCTGAAATCGTTGCTGTAAAAAGCCTCCTGCTAGCCCCAGCAAGGATTCAAAGACTTGGCCGACATTCATTCGGGACGGCACACCCAACGGATTCAGCACCATATCGACGGTGGTCCCGTCCGACAGGTATGGCATATCCTGGCGTGGCAGGATGGTGGAAACAATTCCTTTGTTTCCATGTCGCCCAGCAACCTTATCTCCCACCTGGATCTTTTTTCGTTCCATAACATTGAGGCGAACGAAGATCAACTTTGGTCGTCGTCCCCTCTCCCTATGATACCTTTTTTTGACGCTTATCACGCGGCCTTCCACCCACTTTGGAAGACGGAGGGATACATCACGCGTCTTGAGAGGTGTTTTTCGAAGAATCTCGTAGGCGAGCCGTTCATACCCTGAAAGGGGAGGTGGTGGAATTACCATTATTTTACTGACGAGAAGATCCCCCGTCTCGATCCACCTTCCAACCCGCACTACCCCATCCTTATCGAGGAAGCCTTTTTCAAAGTCAGGGAGATGGGGATTCCATTTGGTAATTGTCACGACGTCCCTTTCCATTTCTTCAACGTAGACCTCGTATCGTTCAATATGAAGTGAGGTATACAGGTCATCGCTGAGAAGACGATCGCTCACGACGACAGCATCTTCAAAGTTATACCCATCCCATGGAAGATAAGCGACCACCACATTTCGTCCCAAACAAAGGTGTCCGCCTTGACTCGCCGAGCAGTCGGCCAGGAGATCACCCGGCTGAACCCAATCCCCCTCTCTAACCCAAGGTCGATGACGAAGGGGAGTTTTTTGGTTTGATTGATGATACGTCTCTAGAGAGTAGGTATCCTCGACCAGAGGTGTGCCTCCACTTGTGCGTCGGCACACCTCCGGTCGAGGTGGAAAAAGGAGTGAACGAATGGTCGAGTACGTGGTTCTCTTTCTTTGGAAGGCCAGAGAATTGAATCGTGGAAACGAAGGGGAGGTTGTGAGAAACCCAACTTGATTGATTGACGAAGCTATCCTTGAAAAAAGAGGCGCTATCCCATGCCAAGTCGACGCAGGAGGAAATGGCAGGACCATCTCTCCCGATTCGCCGACGGCGATCTCATGTAAAGGCGAAAGAAAGAGCCGGGGATTGGTTTCTCCATCCATCGGAGAAGTGACCAGTTGAGGGGCCCATTCTCTCCTCTGAAACTGCTCTCCCCTTCGCTGCACACGTATCCTTCTTCCACTGACGTAGGAGATTCGACCAGCCTTCCGTGCTTCCAAGATGTGCCCCGACTCGGCAACAACCCGGCCTTCGAGGCCGGTCCCAACAATGGGTGGCTCCACGGTCAAAAGCGGAACCGCCTGCCGTTGCATGTTAGAACCCATAAGGGCTCGGTTGGCGTCGTTATGCTCGAGAAAAGGGATCAAGGAGGTGGCGATGGAGATCATTTGAATCCGCGAAATGGCAATATACTGAATTTGCTCTCGAGTTGCCTGGCTAAAATTATCGAGTAAATTTTCACCTCTTCGAACAGGAAGGGGAGATGAAGCGATAATATTACAGCGAGAGAATGGAACGTCACCGGGAGCGATGGTAGCTTTTTCTTCTTCTTCTCTCTGCGCTGAAAAGAAATGAAACCCCCCCCGTCGCTGAATTTGGCCTTCCTTAACAAGGTAGTAGGGTGTTTCCAATACCCCGTCGGAACCAATTCGTGTATAGACGCTTAAAGAGTTTACAAGGCCTGCATTTTTTCCTTCCGGCGTCTCGATGGGGCAGATGCGTCCATAATGACTTGGATGAATTCCACGCATCGACATGCCCGCCGTGTCTCGGCTTACTCCCCCTGGTCCTAAACAACTGACACGTCGTTTGTGGGTTACCTCTGCCAATGGGTTGGTTTGATCCATATATTGAGACAACGGATTGGAACCAAAAAACTCTCGCCACGCACCATCCAATGCCTTAATATCGATCACCCTTTTTAAAGAGATTGACTGCTCTCCCCGACTCACCTTGAAGCGAAACAAAGTCTTTAGTCGACTCAACCCAACCTGAAATTGATTTTGTAACAACTCACCACATGTTTTAACTCTACGATTCTTTAAATGATCAATATCGTCGGTCAACAATTTTTTTCGTTTCACCCCCGCCAGATAAAGCGAAGCCAGTTCAAGATCTCGAGCCATCAATTGGGTCGAATCGCAGGAAAGGAAAGAGCAGCCGACAGCCCGATTCTCCAATTTTGTGTCGACGCGAGAACGCCCAAGTTGACCCAGAGTATAGGTAAATGGATTTTTAAATTTTTCGTAGATAAAGATTCTCCCCCGTTGCCAGGTAGAGGGCGATGCTCGGAGAAAAAGGAGTGACACAATCTCAGTCAATATATCCTCTCTTGCCTCCCTATTGGGAAACCGATCGGACACCTCGGCCAGGTTACCCATACCCACCAACCGAGCTAGGCGGCTGCCTTTCCGCCAGTTGGGTGTCTTTCGTCCGCCTAGCCCGAGAGAGAGAATGATCTTTCCTAAAAGTTTTGTCCGACGTCGAACTTTTTTCATTCGAGCAAGGAAGACTTCCTCCCTGATTATATTGTCTACCAGCTTCCCCTCACCTGCCGAGTACCTCGAACCTGCTTTGATCACGGAAGGAATTGAGATAGTAGCGAGTTGACGTCGAAAAGTTGGATTCTTTCTACGTTTTTTCAACACCTGTTTCACTACTTTCTTCGTTACCTTCCTGCGGGGGGCTCCAGTAAAAGATAACGGTTTCTCTAGCTCTTCTCGAAGGAGTGCAAGATTATTTTTCACTTTTTTAAACTCCGCGACACGAAGAGCATTGCTGGCGAATCGATGCAACAGATGGAGTGCCACTCGTGCCCTATATCTGGCTAAAAGAGAGGAGGTCTGTTTTTCTTCACGGCCTTGTCGGAAGGAGATTTTCTTCTCAAACGCCTCCATACTCGTGTAAAGGAGTTGGTAAGGAATCTTTGGTGTCCTTTTCAGGTGAGCATAGAGTCCCTCTCCCTCGCGTTCCTGAAGTCGAAGCCAACTGCCCACGAAAGGTATCACGTCGGCATAGTAGACTTCACGCTTTTTTGCACCCACGAAGCGTCGGTGAAAATAGATGCCGGGAGATCGAACCATTTGATTGACGATTACTCGTGGTGAGCCATTGATAATAAAATGACCACGTTTCGTCATCAGAGGAATATTGCCCACTAATACCCATTCAACCTCTCTTTCAGGACCTCCCTTCGAAATTACCTTTGCTGGCACATACAGCTTGGCCTGATATGTTTTTCCTCTCAGGATAGCTTTTTTGATCGTGTCTTCTGGTGGAGTAAAGAGATAGCGAGTCGGATAAAACAGAATTTGAATGTCACCAGCTTTGGCAAAGATAGGACCCATCTTCTGAAACTCTTCTATAATGCCAACCTCTATAAACTGAAAAAAACTTTTTTGTTGCATCTCTATAAAGTCGGGAACAAAAAACGATCCATTTACATTTTCTTGTAACGACCCTTTTGACTCTCTTTGTACCAAATCATTCGATTTTTCTACCATAGTTGGCTGTTTCTTTTCTCCATGCTGATTCTACCATGCGGTAAGAAATCGATACAAATCGTCGCTTTTGCTAAAGCAAAAGAGGTCTCTTTTTTATTTTCCTCCTGATCTCCTTCGACGATTCGTCTCGCGTCGCCAGAATCCTCCTCGCTTTTCACCTGTAGTGATATTCTTTGGCTTTTTCACCCCAGGTGAGAAGCCTTTCACCTTTGGTGATAGCCTACAGCTTCGGCAGAGCCTGCACCTTCGGTGACAGGAAGAGACGAGCCCATCTCCTTCGTCGGTCGGTCTGCCATCATCTATTGCCAAGGCTTCACTTTAAATCTCGACGGGAGCGAAGGAAGATCGATTGTAAAAAAAAATTTTGATGCTACAATCTAGAATGAAATTCTATTGGGCGGCATAGCCAAGTGGTAAGGCAGAGGATTGCAAATCCTCGATTCCCCAGTTCAAATCTGGGTGCCGCCTATCCACCTTTTAAAGCGAACCACCACTTAAAAACCGTATTGTTTGGTAAAAGATTGGTTCGTCTCTTCCTGTCACCGAAGGTGCAGGCTCTGCCGAAGCTGTAGGCTATCACCAAAGGTGAAAGGCTTCTCACCTGGGGTGAAAAAGCCAAAGGATATCACCAAAGGTGAAAAGGTTTCGATACCAATCTGTGCTTTACAAGCAGGAGATGATATGACGCAAAATCGCTTCCTTTTACCAGAAGTGAAGGCAATGCCGGGTAAATGGAATCATTAGAATTTGAAGAAGAAATGGTTTCTCGGCGGTACAAATGGGGGAAACATTGCGCATAAAGAGACATAAAGAAAAAAGTCTGAAGAATACAGCTCCTCTCTTTAACCGGGTCAAAGAAAGGCCGGCCCCCCCCCACTGAGTAAGGGGATACCTGCAAACTCTTTTTTGTTTAAAACAGTATTTTATTCGAGATGAAAAAAGTCATGTATTGCATAGGAAGGTATTTCTCCTTATTGCTTGACCTCTCTTCGGATATGACATCCATACAGTCTAGCTACAAACCACCTTTCTTAAGGCTGCTACTTTTCAGTTCTGACATAATTTGAGAGGGGTTGTACAACCGCATGGACTTGAAAAGGATAATAGCAGTTTAAATGATAAAAATCAACTTTAATTTGACTGTTCTTAACATAGTACGACTAGAAAAATTTTCTGTCACCGACGAGATTTGCGCAAGGCGAGAGTATTTTCTTTATTTTTTTACCATCTTTTTTCATTGAAGCGTCCTGTTCATTCTTTTTTTTAGAAAAAGTCGTAAAAGAAAAAATGAGAGAGCCCACCAGAACACTTGCTTACGGGTGGGAAAAACCGAGTCCACCGCCATGGTGAAATGGTAGACACATGACTTTCAAAAAGTCAGGAAGCAATTCGTATCGGTTCGAGTCCGATTGGCGGTAGAGAATGGGTGAGCAGCTGGACGGTATACTGTTCTAATGACGAAGGCAGCAGAGAGAGGTCTTATTTTCTCAAAAATGGCTCTACCCCTCCTCCCCCGTCGCCTACAGCGATAAGGAAGAGACACGATCATCATCGAAGGGTCGAGGATTGGTTCGGCTTCGCCAAGACCCTCATTTTAACCCGGTCAAAGAGAGGGTGGGCGTTCCTTGTCCCGTCGTACGTAAGTAAGCTCTCTTCTTTTCTTTGCAACGTTCAATCACTCATTTTTTGAGCCATCCTGGCGGCCAATGGGCTGGGGAAAGAAAGTCGATGAAGAAAAAAAGAGAAGGGCATGGTAAAAAAGACAGTTTTAACACCTTTTTTCACTCCACCGGAAAATTGTATAGTATCCAACCCCTAAGGCACCTTTTTCTCATGGTATTATAGAAGAAGACGTTTTTATATCTAATCAGAGACGAATCACTCCGATCTCTTTTTCGAGTGGGCGGCTTTTTTCGGGAGAAGTGGGGACTCGTCTCTTTTTCTCTTCACCGACGGCGACGTCATACGTCTCTGAGAAGTATTCGTTTTTTAGGAGGAAATCGATGACAATTAGTCCACCAAGGCAGGAAGCAAAGAGGGTGAAGATTGTAGTCGACTCAAACCCAGTTGAAACAAGTTTTGAAAGATGGGCCAAGCCAGGGCATTTTTCGAGAACACTTTCAAAGGGGCCGGCGACAACAACCTGGATTTGGAATCTTCATGCCGACGCGCATGACTTCGATAGCCATACGAGTGATCTTGAAGAAATTTCACGAAAAGTGTTTAGTGCCCACTTTGGTCAATTAGGTATTATCTTGATTTGGCTGAGTGGTATGTATTTTCATGGAGCACGATTTTCCAACTACGAGGCGTGGTTGAGTGATCCAATACACATTAAACCCAGTGCGCAGATCGTTTGGCCGATCGTTGGCCAAGAAATTTTGAATGGTGATGTAGGAGGGGGGTTTCAAGGAATTCAAATCACCTCCGGCTTCTTTCAGCTATGGCGTGCCGGCGGTATCACCAGCGAATTACAGCTGTATAGTACAGCCATTGGTGGGTTGGTGTTGGCGGGTGCAATGTTCTTTGCCGGCTGGTTTCATTACCACAAAGCTGCTCCAAAATTAGAGTGGTTCCAAAACGTCGAATCGATGTTAAATCACCATTTGGCAGGTCTTTTAGGGTTAGGAAGCTTAGCGTGGGCTGGTCATCAAATCCATGTTTCGCTTCCAATCAATAAGCTTCTTGATGCGGGCATCGATCCAAAAGAGATTCCACTTCCGCATGAATTTATTTTGAATCGAGAATTGATGGCACAGCTGTATCCAAGCTTTGCTAAAGGGTTAACTCCGTTTTTTACGATCGATTGGGCAGCCTACAACGACTTTTTAACGTTTCAAGGTGGCTTAAATCCAACGACGGGCGGACTGTGGTTAACTGACCAGGCGCATCACCATCTTGCGATCGCTGTCCTCTTTTTAATCGCCGGCCATCAATATCGGACAAATTGGGGAATTGGACACAGTATCAAGGAAATTTTAGAGGCGCATAAAGGACCCTTTACAGGGGAAGGGCATAAAGGGCTGTATGAAATTTTAACCACTTCATGGCATGCACAGTTGGCAATCAACCTGGCTCTTTTTGGTTCATTGTCGATCATCGTTGCACACCACATGTACGCGATGCCTCCTTATCCATATCTCGCAACGGACTATGGAACGCAACTTTCTATTTTCACCCATCACATGTGGATTGGTGGCTTTTGTATCGTTGGGGCGGGTGCGCACGCTGCCATCTTCATGGTTCGTGACTATGATCCGACCAACAACTACAATAATCTTTTGGATCGGGTAATCCGACACCGGGATGCAATCATTTCTCATCTCAACTGGGTATGTATCTTTTTAGGGTTTCATAGCTTCGGGCTCTACATTCACAATGACACGATGAGTGCGCTCGGACGTCCACAAGACATGTTTTCAGACACCGCGATTCAATTGCAGCCGGTGTTTGCACAATGGATTCAAACTATTCATACGGTTGCTCCGCAGGTGACCGCACCCAATGCATTGGCATCGACCAGCGTCACCTGGGGTGGTGATCTTGTGGCGGTGGGTGGAAAGGTGGCGATGATGCCGATTCCATTAGGCACAGCTGATTTTCTAGTCCACCATATTCATGCCTTTACGATTCACGTGACTGCTCTGATCCTATTAAAAGGTGTTCTCTATGCGAGAAGCTCTCGGTTAATTCCGGACAAAGCAAATTTAGGCTTCCGTTTTCCGTGCGATGGGCCAGGTCGTGGTGGAACGTGTCAGGTGTCGGCCTGGGATCATGTGTTTTTAGGTCTCTTCTGGATGTACAATGCGCTGTCGATCGTTATTTTCCATTTCAGTTGGAAAATGCAATCCGACGTGTGGGGAACAGTTAACGGTGGAAGCGTCTCCCACATTACCGGAGGGAACTTTGCGCAAAGTGCAAACACGATCAATGGATGGCTGCGAGATTTTCTTTGGGCACAGTCGTCACAGGTTATCCAATCGTACGGCTCCGCTCTCTCTGCCTATGGGTTGATTTTCTTGGGAGCTCACTTTGTGTGGGCCTTTAGTTTAATGTTTCTCTTTAGTGGTCGTGGTTACTGGCAAGAGTTGATCGAGTCAATCCTTTGGGCTCACAACAAATTAAAAGTTGCGCCGGCCATTCAACCACGAGCATTAAGTATCACACAAGGGCGTGCAGTGGGGGTGGCACATTATCTTCTTGGGGGTATTGCTACCACTTGGTCGTTCTTTCTGGCACGAATCATCGCTGTGGGGTAGACGGGGGTCAGGTACTTCCGTCCCCTTGACCAAGGGGAATGTCTCTCCTCTTTTTTCTCCTTCTCCGTCGCCGGCACGAATTAACCAATCGTCCCTTTTTCACTTCTGGTGAAACCCTTTGGTATCTTCACCGACGGTGATGGGACAAGACGTTTTTCGTTGACCGCGAGGTCGGTTGAAAGGGAGGAACCCCTAGGGGGTGATCCCTCTCTTTGACAAAGTCAAAGAGAGACGAGCCCCTATTTTTTTATTGGAGGATTTCTAAACGACTATGGCAACCAAGTTTCCAAAATTTAGCCAAGGTCTTGCACAAGATCCAACGACCCGTCGAATCTGGTATGGGATCGCTACGGCACATGACTTTGAAAGTCATGATGGCATCACCGAAGAAACTCTGTATCAAAAAATATTTGCTTCCCATTTTGGGCAATTGGCGATTATCTTCCTTTGGACGTCGGGGAATTTATTTCATGTTGCTTGGCAAGGAAACTTTCCACAATGGGTGCAAGACCCTCTTCATGTTCGTCCCATCGCCCACGCAATCTGGGATCCTCACTTTGGACAACCCGCCGTCGAGGCTTTTACGCGTGGTGGAGCAGCGGGGCCTGTCAACATCGCAACCTCCGGCGTCTACCAATGGTGGTACACGATCGGTCTACGAAGCAATCAAGACCTGTTCCTTGGATCTCTCTTTCTGACTTTGCTGTCAGCTCTCTTTCTTTTTGCGGGCTGGCTTCACCTCCAACCAGCGTTTCAACCTGCCCTGGCATGGTTTAAAAATGCGGAATCGCGTCTTAACCATCATTTGGCTGGTCTCTTTGGGGTAAGCTCGTTGGCATGGACTGGTCATCTTGTCCATGTTGCGATCCCTGAATCCCGCGGACAACATGTTCGGTGGGATAACTTCTTAACAACCCTCCCACACCCGGCAGGATTAACTCCCTTCTTTTCAGGGAATTGGGCTGTCTATGCGCAAAGTCCGGACGTACCAACCCATCTTTTTGGGACGTCAGAGGGTGCCGGCACCGCGATTCTGACCTTTCTTGGTGGATTTCATCCACAGACACAAAGCCTTTGGTTGACCGACATCGCCCATCATCATTTGGCGATCGCGACCGTCTTTATTCTTGCAGGTCACATGTATCGAACCAATTTCGGGATCGGTCACAGTCTCCAAGAAATTTTAGATGCTCACACACCACCTGCCGGCGGATTGGGAGCAGGGCATAAGGGACTTTTCGATACTCTTAATAACTCGTTACATTTTCAACTCGGTCTAGCATTGGCGAGCGTTGGAACGATCACCTCCCTGGTGGCGCAGCATATGTATTCGCTCCCTCCTTACGCCTTTCTGGCCCAAGATTTTACCACGCAGGCGTCGCTTTATACGCATCACCAATACATCGCAGGGTTCATTCTGTGTGGAGCCTTTGCACATGGAGCAATCTTCTTTATTCGAGATTACGATCCAGAACAGAATAAAGGAAATGTGTTGGCCCGTATCTTAGACCATAAAGAAGCGATCATCTCCCATCTGAGCTGGGTCAGTCTCTTTTTAGGGTTTCACACGCTTGGACTCTACGTCCACAACGACGTGATGCAGGCCTTTGGAACTCCCGAAAAGCAGATTTTGATCGAGCCTGTCTTTGCACAATGGATTCAGGCGGCACAAGGAAAAACGGTTTATGGCTTCGACCTTCTCCTGTCTGAATCGACCAGTCCTGCCTTCACCGGAGGGCAAACCCTTTGGCTTCCAGGCTGGTTAGATGCAATCAATAACAACAACAACTCGTTATTTTTAACGATCGGTCCCGGCGATTTTCTTGTCCATCACGCCATCGCACTGGGTCTTCACACCACGACCCTTATCCTTGTGAAGGGAGCTCTCGACGCTCGTGGTTCAAAATTGATGCCGGACAAAAAAGATTTCGGATACAGTTTTCCATGTGACGGCCCTGGACGCGGAGGAACGTGTGATATTTCCGCCTGGGATGCATTCTACCTGGCTGTCTTTTGGATGTTGAACACCATAGGGTGGGTGACTTTTTACTTTCATTGGAAACATCTTGGCATCTGGCAAGGAAATGTGAACCAATTTAATGAATCCTCGACCTATCTTATGGGATGGTTGCGAGATTATCTCTGGTTAAATTCATCACAACTTATCAATGGGTACAATCCTTTCGGGATGAATAGCCTGTCAGTTTGGGCTTGGATGTTCCTGTTTGGTCATCTTATCTATGCAACAGGTTTTATGTTTCTTATTTCCTGGCGTGGATATTGGCAAGAACTTATCGAAACGCTTGCCTGGGCTCATGAACGAACCCCGTTGGCACAATTGGTTCGCTGGAAAGATAAGCCGGTTGCCCTTTCCATTGTCCAAGCCCGACTGGTAGGTTTGGCACATTTCTCTGCAGGGTATATTCTGACTTACGCGGCCTTTTTGATCGCGTCGACGTCCGGAAAATTTGGATAATCCCATTTTACATTTTTCCAAACCCAGCCGACAAAGGTTTTGTCGAAGCCTTTCCCTTGGGTGATGAAAACAGACGAGTCCTCCTCTCGACTTTGTCGAGAAGAGACGAGTCCTCTTCTCTTTCACCTTTGGCGATAACCTTCAGCTTCTTCACCCCAGGTGAGAAACCTTTCACCTTTGGTGATAGCCCACAGCGAAAGAGAAGAGACGAGTTCCTCTCTCCGTCACCGAAGGTGTAGGCTTTGCCGAAACCGACGGTGAAAAGTCGGATAGAGACGATTCCTCCTCCCTAAAAGGGAAGAGACGATTCCTCCTCCCTAAAAGGGAAGAGACGATTCCTCCTCCCTAAAAAGGAAGAGACGATTCCTCCTCCCTAAAAGAGAAGAGACGATTCCTCCTCCCTAAAAGAGAAGAGACGATTCCTCCTCCCTAAAAGAGAAGAGACGAGCCCCTGCTCCCTTGAGGGAGCAAAGAATCCCATCGTCGAAGGATCGACGATTCGTCTTGCTTGGCAAGACCCTCCCTTTGACTGCGTCAAAGAGAGACGAGCCCATCGTCGAAGGATCGACGATTCGTCTCGCTTCGCGAGACCCCTCTCTCCGACTTTTCACCTTCGGTTTCTTCACCGAAGGTGAGAAGCCGATTGGATAGAGACGATTCCTCTTCTCTTTCAGAGAAGAGACGAGCCCCTGCTCCCTCAAGGGAGCAGAGAATCCCATCCTCGAAGGATCGACGATTCGTTTTGCTTGACAAGACCCTCCCTTTGGACTGCGTTAAAGAGAGACGAGCCCAACATCGAAGGATCAAAGGTTTATGCGATGCCAAGTAGTGGACCTGTAGCAGCGGCGTCAGTTCTCGAACTAAAATCGAGTTTACAGTCCAAAAAAACTACCTTTTAATGGGGTATTACAAGGAAGGATATTGATACGTTGAAGGACCGACTTTAATTGCTTCTCTAATTAAACAATGCATCCTTTCCATTGTTTTTGACGGTGGATAAGGGATAAATCCTATTACATTTTTCTCAGGGATGAAAGAATTTTCACCACTTTTGAAAAATGAGCTGAGAAAAGCCTTTAATTAGTTCAATCTTGTAATTTTAAACCAAAAAGGCTTCACCGCAGAGGATTCACACGCCCTTGAGAGAAAAAAAGTTTTATTTACTCGATTTTGTGTATTAAGTACATTATATAAGTAATAAAATAAGAAGGCGGTGATATAAAATAATGCCGCAGCCTGCTTTACTTAATGTAATAAATTAATGAAATCCACAGAACAGATCGTTCGGCCCTCATCACAGCTTAGAAGTGGAAGATCAACTCCTCCCCAAAAACTCGCCAGATCTCACTCTGCTGGCCCGAGTGCATCTCCTCCCCTTTCGCCCTTTAAACCGCCGGCGCCGAAATCCGTTTCTGTTCTTCAATCACCGCCTGGGGAACCAATGGTAAGACGATCCTCTCCGCCCCTACCTAAGTGAGCAAACTCGCTGAATGGGTGATCGTCGTTGGAGATGCCTGGTATCACGTTAATCAGTTCGAAAATGTCGGGTTCGGCCTCAGGCGACCCGTCCGACGAGTTGCTAACTCGTCTCTGTTTTGCGAAGTCAAAGGAAGGGTCTTGCCAAGCGAGACGAATTGTCGATCCTTCGACGATGGGAGTTTCTGCTCCCTTTCAGGGAGCAGGACCCTGCTCTTCTCATCACCGAAGGTGAGTAGTCGAGAGGAGGACTCGTCTCTTCCCCTTTCGCCGAAGGCGACTGGGAGGAGGGGCTCGTCTCTTTCCTGAAAGGAAGGAGGGATCTTGGCGAAGCCAGACCAATCATTGATCCTTCGATGATGGGCTGGTCTCTTTCCTTTCTTCACCCCAGGTGAGAAGGCGACTGGAAGGAGGACTCGTCTCTTCCCCTTTCGCCGAAGGCGACTGGGAGGAGGGGCTCGTCTCTTTCCTGAAAGGAAGGAGGGGTCTTGGCGAAGCCAGACCAATCGTCGATCCTTCGACGATGAAAAGGTGAGAAGGAAAGAGAGGTCGATAAATCGAACAACGAAGGAGATCAGTAAAAAAGTTGGAGAAAGAATGCGCAAAAACTACTCCAAGAACAATAAATATATGATGTGCGGAGGTAGGAAGGCTCGATATGCCTTTAGAAAGCGCTTAGGAGGCCCTTCCAGGCTCTTTAAATAGTTTTTAGTATGTCCTCGCTCAGGAGCCTTCTACAGGCTCTTTAAAGATCATTTCAAACTCTCCAGAGACCTCGGCCGCTCCCTTGATACCGACGAAAAGTCACCTCAAAAGTTCCCTCGACTGACAGAAAAACGATTTTTCTTTGTCTACTCTTAGGTCCCCGAGGAGATGTCGTAAGAAGATATACTTGAGAGCTTGAGGGGATAAGTAAGTTTCTACATAACGTGATATCGAAGGAAAGGTCGTTTCGCGCGCCGATCAAAGAGCCTATTTGCACGTCATGTCATTCTATCAACATAGAGTCAACTCAAATCCAGTGAACATACCTGGGTTTCAATTCCACAGTATGGAGGACTCCTTCTTATTCTTTAACGAAGGTGAAAAGTCGGATAGAGAAATTCCCTGCACATTTGAGCAACTTGTTAGAGAAAAGCTGCGAGCAGGCGCTTGTCGTTGCTGGTCTGTGCTGCACTGGAGAAACAGGCGTTATTTATATCTTAATTCGACAAGAAAACATGTTGATCGATAAAATGAGAATTCGCGTATCGGTGGGCGAAGGGAGTATCGGAGTCGATTTTTACCTTTCTCTTTCTTTTCGCGAAAGGTGAAAAAAAAGAGAAAGTCAAAGGAAGACGAGCTCCACTTTTCTCATACCGACTGAGAAAAGCTCGGGACACTGTTTCAAAGACTCCAGAGTATTGCTCAAAAGAAAGTATACTACTCAGTAATGAAAACAATGTTACGTCGGCATCTCACTACTTTCTAAAGTAGGGCTGAGTCCGGAGCGTTCATTCGCAATCAACCTTTTTCGACCCTTTCCTTGCCGTGGCAAGAAAAACCTTCTTTTTATGTTTCATAGCCTTTTACGCTCCTCTTGGCTCTTCAAAAATTTTGTGAAGATTTAAATCGCGTTCTGGTAAAGAATCGACTCCCACTTTAATGGGACTCGCCTTTTTCCTAAACCTTGGCTAAATTTAAAAGAAAGGATCGCAGATCGAGCGGCCTACCTCGATCTTCAAAAACAGTTTTTACCAAGGAGGTTTTTATGTCTGGTGCTACAGGAGAACGACCTTTCTCCGACATTTTAACTAGTATTCGGTACTGGGTAATTCATAGCATTACTATTCCGTCATTATTTATCGCAGGCTGGCTTTTTGTGAGCACAGGGTTAGCGTATGACGTCTTCGGAAGTCCTCGCCCCAATGAATATTTTACCGAAGATCGCCAAGAAGCGCCGCTTATCACCGACCGTTTTAATGCCTTAGAGCAAGTGCAACAGCTATCCCAAGCTGAGTAGTTTTTTCCTTGACCTTACTTGAAAAAAAGGAAGAAACCGAGGCCGTCGGGTAAGAGTTGACGAGCGATCTTTCTCATACCTTTTTCTCTAAGGTGGAAAGCGAGGGGTCCTGCGAAGACAGGCCAATCGTCGATCCTTTGATGATGGGATTCTCTGCTCCCTTGAGGGAGCAGGGGCTCGTCTCTTCTCTGAAAGAGAAGAGGAATCGTCTCTATCCAATCGGCTTCTCACCTTCGGTGAAGAAACCGAAGGTGAAAAGTCGGAGAGAGGGGTCTTGGCGAAGCCAGACCAATCATTGATCCATCGATGATGGGCTCGTCTCTCTTTGACGCAGTCAAAAGGCGGGGGGAGAAACAACATGTTTTCCCTGGAAGATGGTTACGCAATCCTTCAAGGGGGATAATCGGTGACTATACCCTTCCTAGCAACCTCGACTCGAATTGCTTCTGCAACAATTCTTTCTTTTTCAAGAAACCAATTTTTTGGATAGAATCATGACTACAAAAAAATCGATTACGTATCCTATTTTTACTGTGCGCTGGCTTGCCGTCCATGCATTAGCTGTTCCCACCGTCTTTTTTATAGGTTCTATTACAGCGATGCAGTTTATTCAACGTTAAGGAGGAAGTATGGTTAAACCAAATCCAAATAAACAGTCGGTTGAATTAAACCGTACCAGCCTATATTGGGGGCTTTTATTAATATTTGTTTTGGCAGTCCTTTTTTCAAGCTATATCTTTAACTAGGTAAATGTATTTAGTAAATCAGTAAAAAAAGTCGATTCTCTTATAGAGAATCAAGTTTACTATGTCATGATAGGGACAATGGTGAAGAAATCTTTTTCTTTCTTCTCTTTGTGAGCTTGGTGTATAGGAAAAAAAAAGGGAAATGCTCCTTCTTCGGTTCGATTTTTTCACTTTAGTAACGAATACAAAGAAGCCCTTGTCCCCTCAATTTTTTTAATTTAGGAAACGATCAATGTCTAATACTGGAACTACTGGACGTATCCCACTTTGGCTGGTGGGCACGGTCGTCGGCATTGCAGCCATCGGTATATTATCTATTTTCTTTTATGGATCCTACGTTGGTTTAGGATCGTCTCTCTAAGCAAGGCAAAGGCAGAGGGGGGATAATTTGACTAAAGTGAAGTGATAAAAACAAAGAAACCTTTTTTTCTTTTTATCTTCGCTAAAGATATCAACTTTGCTGATGATCTCGCCTTCCTCGAAAAGAGAGGCTCGTCTTTTTCCATCACCTCCGGTGATGGAAAAAGGAGTAATCTCCTTGCTTCGTAGGTCTCGAATGAAGAAAGAAAATTTGTGTGGTCTCGCCGACCTATCTAGTCAAGGATGATCAAGCTAGCCGGCCTCCTCATAGTATGATATACTAAGAGTCACTTTTTAAAAAAGAAAGAAAGGAAAAAACGTTTACGTTCTCTAGGATCACTTATGGGATTACCTTGGTATCGTGTTCATACTGTTGTATTAAATGACCCGGGTCGTTTAATCGCAGTCCATTTAATGCACACCTCGCTTGTTTCGGGATGGGCAGGCTCTATGGCCTATTACGAGATTGCTGTCTTCGATCCATCCGACCCGGTATTAAATCCAATGTGGCGTCAAGGGATGTTCGTTCTTCCCTTCATGACTCGATTAGGAATTACCGAATCATGGGGAAACTGGACGATCAGCGGAGAAACCGCGACCAATCCAGGTATCTGGACATATGAAGGTGTTGCCACCGCCCATATTCTTTTGTCAGGTGCACTCTTTATGGCAGCCATTTGGCATTGGGTTTTTTGGGATTTAGAACTATTTCGCGATCCACGTACGAACGATCCAGCCTTAGATCTTCCTAAAATTTTTGGTATTCACCTCTTTCTTTCTGGTCTTGCTTGTTTTGGCTTCGGTGCATTTCATGTAACGGGCTTGTTTGGTCCTGGAATTTGGGTGTCCGATCCATACGGCATTACCGGCAGCGTTCAGCCGGTTGCACCTTCGTGGGGTGCGGAAGGATTCGATCCATACAACCCGGGGGGGATCGCGGCGCATCACATGGCGGCCGGTATTCTGGGCGTCTTGGCAGGTCTCTTCCATCTGTGTGTTCGCCCGTCGCAACGTCTCTATAATGGGTTACGTATGGGAAACATAGAGACCGTCCTTTCGAGCAGCATCGCTGCCGTCTTTTGGGCCGCCTTTGTGGTGGCAGGGACAATGTGGTATGGATCGGCTGCAACACCGATCGAACTCTATGGGCCGACTCGATATCAGTGGGATCTGGGCTTTTTTCAACAAGAGATTGAACGACGTGTTCAGTCTGGCCTGGCAGCTGGAAAATCGCCTGCGCGAGCATGGGCTGAAATTCCTGAAAAGCTGGCATTCTATGATTACATTGGAAACAACCCGGCGAAAGGAGGTCTTTTCCGTGCCGGTGCGATGAATAGTGGTGACGGGATTGCTGTTGGTTGGCTAGGGCATGCTGTCTTTAAAGATAAAGATGGAAATGAGCTTTTTGTTCGCCGCATGCCAACTTTCTTTGAAACCTTTCCGGTTCTTTTAATCGATAAAGACGGCGTCGTTCGAGCCGACGTTCCATTCCGTCGGGCCGAGTCGAAATACAGCATCGAGCAGGTCGGTGTGTCGGTTACCTTTTATGGCGGTGAACTCACCGGTGTAACATTCACTGATCCAGCGACGGTGAAAAAGTATGCTAGACGAGCACAACTGGGCGAAATATTTGAATTCGATCGCGCAACATTACAGTCGGATGGGGTCTTCCGAAGTAGCCCACGTGGATGGTTTACCTTTGGACACCTTTGCTTTGCCCTTCTTTTCTTCTTTGGTCATATCTGGCATGGTGCACGAACTATCTTCCGAGATGTTTTCGCCGGCATCGACAGCGATCTCGACGAACAAGTCGAATTTGGTGCTTTTCAAAAGATTGGTGACCCAACAACCCGTCGACAGTCGGTTTAGTCGGTCTCGATGGTCTTTTCTTTAGCACGGACAATGGCCTTCTTATTTCTTGCTTGGGCGAATCAGCTTGAGCAAAAGCAAACCTGATGGGTTCGTCTCTTCTCCATCACCGAAGGTGATGGTTTTTCACTTTCGGTGAAGAAACCGAAAGCTATCATCAAAGGTGAAAGGGGGGAGGTTTTTTCTCTTCTTGATCGGCTCTGCCGAAACCGAAGGTGTAGGCTTCTCACCTTTGGTGAAGAAACCGAAGGTGCAGGCTTCTTACCTGGGGTGAAGAAACCAAAGGTAAGACGTTGAGAAAAGGACTCGTCTCTTCCTTGTCGGCTTTGCCGAAGCCGACGGTGTAGGCTTCTCACCTTCGGTGAAGAAGCCTTTGGGTATTACCAAAGGTGACAGGGAGGGGACTCGTCTTTTCTCTTCTCTTTTAGAGAAGAAGCTCATCTCTTCTAACCTCCGGTGAAAAAGCGAAAGGCCGCAGGTGTCATCCTAATGGCAATGCAATAGAAGAAGAAGAAGCGATCGCAACGCAGCCATTGCGTAGAGAACGAGAAATTGAGTTATTTTATTATGGAAGCTTTAGTTTACACCTTCTTATTGGTCGGTACGTTGGGTATTATCTTCTTTGCAATCTTTTTTCGAGAGCCGCCTCGCATCGTCAAGTAATAAATTTTCCCTTTCTTTCGCCAAAGGCTTCTGCTTAGCAGACGAGAAAAGAAATTTCTTGCTAATTTCTTTACCGACGGTGAATAGCAGCCATTGATTGGAATGGACGGTCTGCTTGTTTCACTCTTTTCACCTTTGGTGATACCCTTTGGCTTCTACAAAGCCGGCAGAGTTGCTTTGCAAAAAGATGGGCTCGTCTCTCTTTGACCGAGTCAAAGGGAGAATAATCGGCTTACTCAATTGGAAACCGCCTCATCAAAATCATTGTCGGAGAAGGTTGAACAAGTCACCTTCGATCAATCTTCATGCTCTTCAAAAGGGTCTCGAAGAGACTTCGACGGTGGTCCGAAGCCAACGTAAATCGAGTAGCTAGTAATACTTACTAAAAGGGATGACAAAAAAACGGTATAAAAAAAGGCTGGACTTTCCATCTTTTTCTCCTCCAGAAGAGCTCCAGTAAGGCTTCCTTTCACTCTCTAAAAAAGAGAGTGTAAAAAACCCTTTTGTTTTATCGTAACCGCGCGATTCATGCGCAAGGAAAGAAAAGCTAAGTCGGTTTCACCGACGCGAGGCCTTGCTTGCATCCTGAAAATTTCCACCGGAAACACATTGAGAGCGACTTATTTCTTCCCATCAGCTTTACTCATGGAAAGATAGGGCGTATCAATTTTGTCGATGATCATATGACAGAAAGGAAGAAAAGTCTAACAAGGAAGGATCAGTATGGCGACGGAAGCAGTATCAGAGAAGGAAACGAAAGGAAGTAAAGTAACACAGCTTGGCACCTTGCTTAAGCCTCTCAACTCCGAATACGGAAAAGTAGCACCAGGATGGGGAACGACTGTAATTATGGGTGTTTTTATGGCACTCTTTGCAATTTTTTTAGTAATTATTTTAGAAATATACAATAGCTCTGTTCTTCTCGATGAAATTCCACCGATTTTTTAATATCTCTTTGACTCTTTACCTTTGCCTTCGGTGAAGGTGAAGAAAAGAGGCGAGTTTTCCATCACCTTCTCGCAGTCGGTCTTTTTCAATTTGAATGACAGTAAAAAAGAACCGACAGGGGCTTATTTCTTTTTGACACAGTGATTTGACACAGTGAAAGGAAGGATCGCCTTTTTTAAAATCATAGGAGGAAAGAAGAATAAATAACAAGTTTTTTAAACTTGTTCTGACGTTGATCTTGAAAAAGCTCGTTTTTTAGGTGTGAATTTAGTAACTTTTCTCGTTTTGATTCCTCCTCAGGTAGGACGCGTCAACTCTCTGAAGAGAAGGGAAATGGAGTAATCTCCCAATCTGGTTGTAAAGTTGGAATGGAAATAAAGCAGCAGGCAAAGAGGTCCATAGACAATCAAATAAAAAGAAGCATGTCATTGCATGACCTACCAATGGGCCAAAACTAAGAATCATATATACATTACAAGGAAGAGAGACGAGCCCATCATCGATGGATCGATGATTGGTCTGGCTTCGCCAAGACCCCTCTCTCCGACTTTGTCGTATAGAGACCATTCCTTCTCCCTAAAAGGAAAGAGACGAGTCCTCCTCTCGACTTTGTCGAGAAGAGATGAATCTTCTTCTCTTTCACCTTTGGTGATAACCTTTGGCTTTTTCACCCAAGGTGCGAAGCCTTTCACCTTTGGTGATAGCCTACAGCGAAAGAGAAGAGACGAGTCCTCCTCTCAATTTTTCACCGTCGGTTTTTTCACCGAAGGTGAGAAGCCTGCACCTTCGGTGATCATAGGAAGAAGGGACTCCTCCTCTCGCACTACTCACCTTCGATAAAGCGTTTGGCGAAAGGACTCGCTTCGCGCAGACGAGTCCTTTTTTTCAATGTATCACTTTCGATGAAGAGAAAAGAGGTTTTCTTCCTTAATGGAAAGCTCCTCCTTTTGATTGGGTCAAAGAGAGCCAAGGTCCTCTCTTGGACTCTGTTTTCCTTTTTGCCCACAATTTTGAAGAAACTCTAGAAAGATAAAAAAAATTGAGCTCAGTAGGAATCGAACCTACATTCGAAACTTAGAAGGTTTCTGTCCTCTCCATTAGACGATGAGCCCTTCCACCCAGATAATGTGGCGGTCTTGGTTACTTTTCTCCTCCAAGGTCTTGCTTCGCGCAGTCGCTTGGCGCAGATGTTGAATCTTTTTTTGACTTCTTCTTTTCACCCAAAGGAAGATACAAGTGTTACCCCCTTCTTTCGTCTTTGACTTCACCGAAGATGATAGGAAAGAGAAGCCTATCTCCCGATTTTGTTGTGGTCGGGAAAATACTCACTCTTCCTTAAGAGACTCTTCGTATGATATACTGAATGAAAGGTGAAACAATAAAAGTTTTCCAAATAATGGCTGCTTAAAACTCAGTTTTTGTTTCATTCTTTAAAAACTTCGTGGAGTAATGTCTGAGTGGCCGAAAGAGCTCGATTGCTAATCGAGTGTATAACAAACTTATACCGAGGGTTCGAATCCCTCTTACTCCGAGTCGTTTCTTTCGCCCTTTCAAGTCGGCTCAGGAAAAGCTCATGCCGCCATTCTACTGTAAGAAAAGAATCTCTTCGCCTCATCACTTTTGGTAAAGCCAAAGGCCAAAGGGAATACAACCTTCAGCAAAGGGTATGGCAAAGTAAGGAGGAGAAAGACTCCCTTTTTCCGTCTTTGTTTGGTCTATGCCTCTTGACTTGCGGTCTTAACATATAGGATTAACAAAAAAGCGGTTGGGATGATAATAAATAGGGCCGTTGCCATTAATCCAAGGATGTTAACTTCCATAATGCTCTCCAAGTGGTTGAAATGGTTTCACACTTCCGGTGGCTGGTGTGGTTGTCGCGCGAAGCGCGTCGACACTAAACTTTCGACTCTTTAGGTACGTTTTTTCTGTCTTTGACATGGTCAAAGCAAGGAGTTGCGAATTTCCAATGGATCGACAGTCCTATTTTACACCAGACAACTGTCTTGATTCAACCTCGACCTTTCTACCCCTGGAATAGCCTGAGACGGTGCCCAAGGGAGTAATCTTGAACAAGAAAGAGAGAGGCTTGTCTCTTTTTGTTTTGACCCAGTCAAAAGAAGAGTCTTGCGAAACGAGACGAATCGTCGATCCTTCGACGATGGGCTCGTCTCTCTTTGACGCAGTCAAAGGGAGGGTCTTGCGAAGCAAGACGAATCGTCGATCTTTCGACGATTGGAGCTTATGCTCCCTTTCGCCTCTGGCTGTCACCAAAGGTGAAAGGGAGCAGGACCCTTCTCTTCTTGATCGGCTTTGCCGAAGCCGAAGGTGTAGGCTTATCACCTTCGGTGAAGAAGCCGAAGGTGTAGGCTCCTCGCCTTCGGTGAAGAAACCGAAGGTGAATAGTCAAGAGGAGGGGCTCGTCTCTTCCCTTTCGCTGTAGGCTATCACCAAAGGTGAAAGGCTTCGCACCTTGGGTGAAAAAGCCTTTGGCTGTCACCAAAGATGAAAGGGAGCAGGAGTCGTCTCTCTTTGACTCAGTCAAAGAAAAGGGCTCGTCTTTATCTCCCACCGAAGATAAAAAGTCGGATGGAGAAAGGAAATTATCTATTTCCTAGAAATAGGAAACTACCTGTCGTCGGCAGAAAACAATGCATTGGGATGGTAAAACGATTTTTCCAGCTCTTCCCCTTGTCTTTGGCGAAAGGGGGGGGAGAGACCTTCTTTGTTCGACTTTGTTGAGAAGAAATCACCTCATTCTGAATGACTTGGCAAGTAATCTCGCTTCGCGTAGAGCCCTCTGCCCTTTTTACTGAAAATCGGCAGGGGAAGAAAAAAGAAGGCAGTTCATCTTTGAACAATTTGGTTTCTTTATTGTCTTGCTGCACCTCTCTGGCGGTTCTGTTTTGAAAGAGGTTCTCTGATCGTATTTTTCGTGAAAAAAGGAAAAGGCAAGACGTTCCAGAAAATTGGTGACGCGTCGGCCTCTTCTTTTCGAGAACTCGACACAAGGTCTCAATATGAGAAAGGTGGAGAAATTGTGTTGCGTACTTTTCCAAGATCTGTTTTAGTATTTGTCGACGAATTACGGTCGGAAAAGGATGTAACCCGGCAACATTAAAAGCAACGTAGTCTCTTGCTACGACACAGATGGAAGGAAACAGCCTCTGAGAAAGGGAATCCAGATACAGCTGCTCTGTAGAAAGCAGGGTAGCAAAGTGGAAAAAGGTGCCATCAACTTGTCGATTGAACTGAAAACGAAGTGTGGGAAGCAATTGGTTTCGAATTCGATTCCGAGCATACTGGAAAGTTTGATTGCTTGTGTCAGGATAGATGGGCAATTGCCAAAGATGGCAAACTCGTCTCACATCACTCCGACTCACCGACAAAAGAGGTCTGTGGAGTAGAAGAAGGTTGTCTCTACCCGACTTTGTCGGATGGAGGGTTTCTTTTTTTCTTTCCAAGAAGGCTGAATAAAAAAAGTGTATTTTTTTTCCGCCGTACGATGGATGCTTCCTCAACCCTTTGACCGTAAAGCGTGCTGTCCTCATGAGACGTGTCAGACGAGGCAGTTTCACTTGTTTTTTGTTCAAACGACTCGTGACCTTTCGCTTCGCAAAAGAGATGTTCCTCTCACATACCTCTTGATGAAAGGAAGGTTGAACCCTCCTTTGAAGTGGAAGATCGGCGCACTTTTGGTGATACCGAAACCTCTGTTGATTGGCTTCAAACTTTTGAAAATCGATGGCATAAAAATTGGAAAAACAAAAACGTTTCGGGTAAAGCTTCCTAAAAAGTCGACTTCGCTGAATGCCGGCCACACCCCGCATTCCGCTTCCTCGAAGCAAATGAAAAACTCCAGTTTCGATTCGATCACTGGCGGTATGTCCAACTTGGAGTATTTGAAACCGATGAAAAGTAGCCAGTCTTTGGCACGATTGGTATCGTGACCTTCTCGCTCCCCCCTCGGTGAAGGACCAGTTTCCCTGTTTCCTTTCACCATGATTTTTGGTTTTGGTAACTTCGACGGCTTCGACAGAGCTGAGACTACTTTTTTTCGGCTTCACCGGTGATAATGCTGATGAAGTCGAGAAGTCATCTTGCCTTCTCTTTACTTCTTCAGCGATCCATCCTCCCGATCGCCTTCGACGGTTGGGGAAGAAAGGTTTTTTGGACTGTCGAGAAAAGAAGCTTTCTTTTCCCCCCCCCTTGATCAAAAGCGATGGAGAAACGAGAAGGTCTTTCACTTCTCTCTTCTGAAGAAGGACAGAGAGACTCCTTGCTTTTCTTTCACAAAAAGGTAGAGTGGTGGCAAAGGTACGAAAGGGTGGCCCGTCTCTCTTTTTCAAGTATTGTACCCCCCCTTCTGTAGGTGTCTCGGTGGTTGGTTCGATGAGAAACGAGATCGGCTCTCCCACCGTAAACGCAAGACGCATCAAATGATGCATCGTATGGAATACGTCGTACCGCCATAAATGATTACACCAACACCAACCAACTTTATATCGTCTCTGATTTTTTATTTGTAAGAAAAAAGAGACCATTGTCATAGAATCTTGTCCACCAGAAAGAGCGAGGAGAACTGGTGTGTTGGCCTGTAACAATGAATTTTTCTCCAATCGGTTGTTAATTGATTTGATCAGCTGAATGCTTTGAATTACATTTTGTTTCATTTCTCGTGGGTTCATGCTCTGATCTTCGCCGTCTTCCACCTGTAATCCCTTTTTCAATTCTCTGTTCTTTTTTTCCAAGTGAAAAAAACCGTTCCACCGTCTTCTTTTACTCAGTTTAGTTCCACACCTCCACCGAAAGGAAGGAGAAAAATAAAGCCATGCGCGGAGAAAGAAGATGGTTTCTACTTGGTCGATCCGCTTTTTCATCTTTCTCTGCGCGAAACGAAACCATGTGGTAGCGAGACGATATCACCGTCGATGAATTTGAGAATCGATTTTTGATCCTTTTCTTTGAGTTCGTCAAACAGAGATCAGTCCTTTGACGGGAAAAAACGAGCCTGTCTCCTTGATCAATCAATCTACCCGACCCTTTCGCCGAAGGCGAAGGCCTTCGGCTTTTTCACCCAAGGTGAAAAGCCTGCACCTGTGGTTTCTTCACCGAAGGTGAGGAGCCTACACCTTCGATTTCTTCACCGAAGGTGATAAGCCTGCACCTTCGGCTTCTTCACCGAAGGTGATAAGCCTGCACCGTCGGCTTCGGCAAAGCCTACACCTTCGGTGACAAGAAGAGACGAGTCCTCCTCTCAAGTATGTCGAGAAGAACCGAATCCTCCTCTCGACCATTTCCCTTCGGTGAAGACAAGATTGGTTATCTTACCTGGCAGGATAGGTCAAAAATTTTAAGTGTTCTGGATAATGAATTACCCAATTAATGACCATAAAGAACAAAAAGATAGTAATAAATGTCCAGGAAAGCTTAAGAATAAACCGTTTTGCTTCTGCATAATTAGCATACTCAGTTTGATGTAATCGTCGTACTACATAGTTGCCCTGTACTGTTTGGGGCGTCAGGAGAACGACCAAAGCGGTGGCAGTCGCTGCTCCAACAAAAGTCAAAAGCTGGGGGGTAGAAATAAGAAAGAGAAGAAGAAAACTTGCGATCGTACGTTGAATAATTGGAGGGAAAGAGAGAAAAAAGTATGGCATGTTGGGAATGGGGAGGTAGTAAACAAAAGCGGCCAGCAACACTCCATTGAGTGGACCAACGAAGTTGGATGGAAACAAGACAGGAAAAGAATGAATTGATAGGATCGAAATGATTACCAGTCCGGTCGCAATTAGATGAGGAGGAATAATTTGGAGTCGAAGATGAAGCGATTTTTGATCAAGGAGAAGTTGGGGCTGAAGAATAACTAATACAAGGAGAAGAATAACAACTCTTCTTATAATAAGTGATTTTACTAAAACAGAAAGCGACACCACCCAGAAATATAAAAAGTCCTTATACCAATCAGGAAAAAGATACTGGATCGACAGAAAGACAAGGAAGGCTGAAAAAATTTCACTATTATAATGTATAGTTGGTATGTCAGTGATATAAAATAATATTAGACCAATACAGAAGGCAGTAGACAAATAAAGGCAAGAATGAAAAGGAACAACAGGGTAGGAGGCTAGAAAGGAAAGAAATTGCCAGGAAGGGAAGTAAAAAGAGGTCAATGGTATGGTGCTCAAACATACAATGAGCAGGGGAATCCGCCGAAAATTCCAAAGTCGGCGGATTGTTTCCTTCAAACGAGGGGCAACTGGAAACTTAAAATAGAACGGGAAAAAAAGCAACCAATACCTGCAATTTGACCAGAATTGAATGACTGACCTGAACACTTGAATGATTACCCTAAACAATTGAAATAATTGAATGACTGACCAAAACAAAAAAATAGCTGTCTTCAAGAAAAGTACAGACAGAAGATCGAAATAGATGTAAAAATCTAGCAACCAAAGTTTCAAATATAACCAAAGTTGGCGAATCACTTGGTTCAACGGAGAAAAAAGCAGATCAAGCAAATGGAAGTAGAAAGAAAGCAGCGAAAGTTCCACATACGGCTTGAATCGTTGGCTCTGTTTTTTCAAAAGAATATCTCGATACAGGAAAAAAGACCACAAAACGAGCGACCAAAGCCTCCAATATAACCAGAGTTGAAACATTACTACCACGAGTTGGGGGATCACTTCCTCCATTTCTTTCTCTAGACGGAGCAGATCTTTTTCAGTCTGTGCAATCGACTCCAACCGTTCTCTTTCGGCGCTCTCTTTCCTTTGCTGAGGAAGTTCTTCACCCCGTCTTGTTGCAACCTCAAGCCAATTCTTGGCATCGACTAATTTTTGTTCCGCCTCTTTTGTTTTTTGTTTTGCTTTTTGATCCGCCTGCTGAAGGGTTATGAGAATCGACTTTCTTCGATCCTTTTGTAAGGCATACCCCCCAAGAGAAACCACGATCGCGATGACCACAGATAAGTTACTAATATTGGTTTCTAAACTATTTCCATTGAAGCCAAACCCTTCTCCCAATGGAAAGACCATTAATTGTTTCATACGGATCTCCATCTTTATTTTGCCTTGATCACTTGAATCTGCTTGCTCAAGCCGCCCAAGTGGCACGATGGTCTCGCTTTGTGCGGAAAACGTTTTAGGAACAACGCCGGAAAAGTACTGATCTCTTGTGTCGATTGGTCTGGCGCGAAGCGAGATCTCTCCTCCCTTTTAGGGAAGAGACGATTCCTCTCCTCAGTCGCCTTCTCACCTTCGGTGAAGAAGCCGAAGGCTATCACCAAAGGTGAAAGAGAAGAGACGAGCCCGTCGTCGAAGGATCGACGATTGGTCTGGTTTCGCCAAGACCCCTCCTTCCTTTCAGGAAAGAGACGAGCCCCTCCTCCCAGTCGCCTTCGGCGAAAGAAAAGAGACGAGTCCTCCTCTCGACTATTCACCATCGGTTTCTTCACCGAAGGTGAGGAGCCTATACCTTCGGCTTCTTCACCGAAGGTGATAAGCCGATCAAGAAGAAAAGGGTCCTGCTCCCTTTCACCGTTGGTGACAGCCGTAGCGGAAAGGGAGCAAAGAATCCCCCCCTCCTTTTAACTTCGTCAAAAAGAGACGAGCCCCTCCTCTCGACTACTCACCTTCGGTTATGAGAAGAGCAGGGTCCTGCTCCCTGAAAGGGAGCAGAAACTCCCATCGTCGAAGGATCGACGATTCGTCTCGCTTGGCAAGACCCTCCCTTTGACTTCGTCAAAAAGAGACGAGCCCAGCATCGAAGGATCGATGATTGGTCTGGCTTCGCCAAGACCCCTCTACCCGACTTTGTCGTATAGAGACGATTCCTCTTCTCTTTCAGAGAAGAGACGAGCCCCTGCTCCCTTGAGGGAGCAGAGAATCCCATCGTCGAAGGGTCGACGATTCGTCTCGCTTCGCAAGACCCTCCCTTTGACTGGGTCAAACGGAGATGAGCCTATCTCTTTTCCGTTTCTAACAAAAGAGCAAATTTTCACGACGCGAGACCGATCAAAGAGAAGTGGAGAAAGGTAGGAAATCGCTTGTCAAGACAACCTGCCCTATGGTATAGTATCAGTGAATCAAAAAAGCCGGGATAGCTCAGTTGGTAGAGCAGAGGACTGAAAATCCTCGTGTCACCAGTTCAAGCCTGGTTCCTGGCAAAATCAACTCTAACTTGGTATTGAGCAAGAATAGATGGAGAGAAAATGGAGAGGTGGAGCGTAAAGCCAGCATCAAAAGATGCTGAAATACGAGAACGATTTCTTTCTTGCCCCCTTAACTCAGCAGGTAGAGTATTTGCATGGTAAGCAAAAAGTCGCCGGTTCAAATCCGGCAGAGGGCTACCACCAACCAAAAAACATCTCTGTTCACCGCCATTAAAAACGATGGGCTCGTCTCTTCCTTGTCGGCTCTGCCGAAGCTGTAGGCTATCACCAAAGGTGAAAGGCTTCTCATCTCGGGTGAAGAAACCCAGGGTGGAGGCTTCTCACCTTCGGTGATCAGAGGAGGACTCGTCTTTTCCTTATCGGCTTATCACCTTCGGTGAAGAAGCCGAAGGTGCAGGCTTCTCACCGTCGGTGAAGAAACCGACGGTGGAGGCTTCTCACCTTGGGTGAAAAAACCTTTCGCTGTTACCAAAGGTGAAAGGGAGGAAGGGTCTCGCTTCGCGTCAGACCCATCGACGAAGGAGATAAATCGTCTTTATCTGACTTTTCCCGTCGGTGCAGGAGAGAAAAACTTGTCTCTTCCCATCAACGATGGTGAAGGCTTTTCACCTTGGGTGAAGAAGCCAAAGGCTATCACCAAAGGTGAAAGGGAAAAGGAATTGGGGGGAGGGTTTTGTCTTTTTTCTTTCACCGTTGTGAATGGTAAGGCCTTTGGCAAAAAAGAGCAGCAGCTCATATAAAACTTGTCGAAGGGGAAAAAGGTTGACAAGAAACCCAGTTTTATGGTTCTATTGCTTATCAAAAATAATCGATTTGAAATTCTTTCAACAACGTGAGGCGTCGCCAAGTGGTAAGGCAGCGGGTTTTGATCCCGCCATTCAGAGGTTCGAATCCTTTCGCCTCAGAGTCAAAACAGATCTTATGATATCGTAAGATATCAGATTGTTCTAGGATGATAGAAACTGGCATTGAGTTTGGAGACGATTTGGTGAGACACCAGATTCGTCATCGATTGGAGGTCCTCGCGATCGTGGTTTCTCTTGGGGGGTATGCCTTACAAAAGGATCGAAGTCTGGATGGTGACTGAGAAAAAGGGTGCAGCTTTGAAGGCGCAAGAGATCGTTTTGGAAAAGACGGCGAAAAGGTCTGCTTCAAATCTTCTAGTTGCTGATCATGGTATCCAAAGTGTATACTTACTTTGATGGCGTGAAAACTTCTTTCCTCTTCCCTTTTCTATTTCATCTTTGGTGATAGCCTTTGGCTTCTTCACCCAAGGTGAGAAGCCTGCACCTTCGGCTTCTTCACCCCAGGTGAGAAGCCTTTCACCTTTGGTGATAGCCTACAGCGAAAGGGAAGAGACGAGTCCTCCTGTCGGCTTTGTCGAGAAGAGATGAATTCTCTCCCCTTTCACCTTTGATGATAGCCTTTGGCTTCTTCACCTAAGGTGAGAAGCCTCCACCTTGGGTTTCTTCACCAAAGGTGAAAAGTCTCCACCTTCGGTTTCTTCACCGAAGGTGAGGAGCCTACACCTTCGGCTTCTTCACCGAAGGTGATAAGCCGACAAGGAAGAGACAAATCCTCCCTTCGACTCGGCCAGGGGATGAAGCCATGAAATCGATGATGTGTTAAAGGGTTGTACATCTTCAAAGGCAATGGCAACGCCGACGGACAAGAACTTGGCGGCAGATATATGCTGGCGCGGTCTCGCTTCGCGCAGCAAGGAAAACAAAAAGTTTTCTTAAGAATACTAAAATTTTTTAGTGTAAGAGTAAAGCAATAAGAAACGAGAACGAGAAAAAAAAGCTACTAGCTACTAAAAACGGCTATAACCAAGCTGATGACTACCAATTGGGTAGAATCAAAATGTCTCGTTGGTGGTAGTATCCCTTCAACAACTAGGATAAAGATTGTCCTTAGGCGGACCCGTTCCGTGCCTTCTTTCTTTTTTACCAAGTTCGTCGAGTTTTTTTCTCGCCAGAACTTTTTTACAAAGGAAGACTTTTTTGGAAAAGTCTACCAACCAAAGGCTGCTGAATCCCATTTTATAGTTCCAGTTTGTTGGACAAAGGACTAAAGACGATGGTAGCCTTCATTTTCATTGTGAGTCAGCTTTCTTTCTATGTTTCTAATCTTTTGGAATGCGACTATCGCCTGGAGTTATAATGTAATTTTGACCTTTCGGGCGGCATCGACTCAGTTGGTCGAAGCAACGTTAACAGACAGATTTTATAAGTCGAGCTCCGTCTTGTTTTTTTACGTGATCTTTGGATTCGCTTTTCCGCTCCATCGAAAATATAAGGGCCAGAGTATCCCGTACATTGTAGGAGACAACTTCTCTATCTGTGGGCAGGTCGAACAAAAATTAAGTTGGGAAACATTTTGTAATGTCACATCGAAGCAAAGTGGCGATTTTGTTTCGCACAGAGGCTCTTCATTGAAAAAAGCCACGCAGTCGACGTTCCCTGACACCTCGTTTCTAAAACAGGTGGAAATCTACCCCGACTACCTTGTGTTCCGACTCAATGAACGTTGGAGAAGTATGGTAGATCAAATGTACACGGGCCTTCTTATCCCATCTAGCGAAGGGAACAAAGTGGAGAAAGGAGATACATCCTCTTCCTCCTTTTGGGAGGAAAAGGGCAAGGATTTAGCTGATGTCGAGGAAAGAGTTGACTCAGTTCGTTTTTTTGCTCGAAAAGAGATTGATTTTCCTTCCCGCGCGAAGCGCGCGAAGCGAGACGTTGCTAAATTCACTGCTCGAATTGACACCGCACGAAGAGGAGAAACAGAAGCCTTGTCAAATCGAAAAGGCCGCCTCTCCTCTCTCTCCCGGTCATATCCTCTATGCGAGGACGGGATGACGGCGTCGGCGCAAAGGGGGGACTACCAAACGAAGGGATGGTGGTACACCCTTTCGAAGCCATGGGATGAAATTCCTTTCAAACTCGAGTCGGATAATCTTTTACATGATACATTTCAATGGGGATCGATATCCCAATCATCTTCGAGAGAAGTAATACCTCCTCCTTCCTCCGGCGTCAACGACGAGTCGGAAAAGGACCAAGAAACGTCTTTTCAAAATCAAAAGGAGAGAGAATCGACCTTTTCTTTCTCTCCATGGGTTGAAACCGACTGGGCAACAACCTGGAGTAGGTTGACCAAGAAGTATGAAAAGGAAACGTTGCAGGAGGGAATTGATGAATTTTTTGAGTTCGACGTTGCTCCATGGGAAGAAATGGTGTCTGAAGAGTCGATTGAAGGGCGATCAATGTCCGGGCATCGATGTCCTGACATGGTTAGAAATCAGCTCAACGCACTCCGTCGCCACCGTTGGAGCCAACGGCTTTTTTCATTAAGACTTTTTCAACCATCGCAAGGTGGCTGGCACGATTTTATTCAAATCATTCAGATTCCACTCCCCCCAACCGCCAGTCTTGCTCTCCCTGATGCTTTTTCACCATCTAACTCTCTTTCTCCTGAGGTGGAAATAAAATATTGTCAATTGGAATTGGCTGGTCTCAAAAAATTTGAAGCCTTTTTCCGTGAGTCGGTACAAGATATTATCAACTCTGAACGGTTGGAATTGATACCGATGGAGAAGATACTGTACCGTGGACCAGTGGTTGTGCTAGATGAGACCGGAACAAAAGAGGATGTTGTGAGCTTCAACGAGGAGAGATCGGATGATATCTATGAATGGGGAAATAGCCACGTCGGTGTCGAGAATCCACTGGCTAGCCGACAACAAAACTTTTTTGGGAAAAAGTCATATCTTAAAGATGAACCTGTGACGGAAAGGACGGTTCGTCTTCGTGTCAGACATCAGGACGGTATAAATCGAAAAAAACTAAAAAATGCCCCTCTTCCTATAAAGGAGACGGATACGACGGCAGCAGAAGTCGGAGCGGAAGAAATCACCCGCCCTCTACCCACAAAAGGGACGAAACTAAAAAAGAGGCAAATCCTAGAACCTATCAAACTCAATAAGAGGACGAAAAAAGCATTGGCTAAAATACGTTTGCCATGGTTTGATCGTGCACATGCTGTCAGAGGACTACAGGGGCTCGCCGACAGGGGAGTACAAGAGTCTTCTTTTTTTCCAACGCTCTCCGTCGACGATTACCCAATGATACCTGTGATTAAATCGGAGGACTGGACGAAGATGGTGGAGACGGAGATTGAAAAGGAGGTTACTCTACGAGTTTATCTTGCCAAATTTGGTCTGGAGGTTCCCACAATTCCGGTGGCACGATCGACCGGGCGTCCTATTCTCTGGCCTCTCACTCAAATCGAGTATCAAAGCTTTCACCGCTCCTTTCTAGAGCAACAATCCTCTCTGGTTGTCGAAGGTTTACGCTCGAGAAAGGAACCGCCGGTGGTATACAACGACGCTCCTCGATCTTCGAACATGATCGAAGAACCAACCCTTTACTCTTCGTGGATTAACCCAATATATCAACGGCGCAAAAGCCGATTTCTGCCACCGAAATGGTCAGACTGGTGGACCAGGTTGACCCATGTTCAACCCGTCGGCGTTCACAGAGGGGGCACGTATAAAGAAGTGTGGGAGCCGATAACAATCCTATCTTGGATGATGGTCTATAAATTTCTATTTGTACTGTGGATCGAGCAACTTGGAAAAGATTTTTACCAGAGCTACGGAAAAGAGATCCTGCTTTACTTTATTAATCTCTTGGCCTCTTTGGGGTTCGATGCAGAAACTCTGATCGATGATTTAGGGCTTGGAGAAGCTCCAAACTATCTTCGAGTCATACCAACGACGGAAAAACGATTTCAAGATCTGGCGGGCATTGACACAATACTCCCAACATTGGGTGAAATTGTCTGGTTTCTTCGAAGCTCAGGGCGGGGAAGAAGTATTCCGAAAGGCTTCCTGTTGGTTGGACCGCCGGGCACCGGAAAAACATATTTGGTTCAAGCCATTGCCGGCGAAGCAGAGGTGCCGGTGGTCATCCAATCGGCTAGCCTTTTGATCGACCCTGAAGCAAAAGAATCACCCATAGAAAGATTAAAAAATGTGTTTGATCAAGCACGGAAGAATGCACCCTGCATTCTTTTCATCGATGAAATCGATACTTTGGGAGCATCTCGAACAGGTGTACTAAGAAATACGATGGGCGCGAATCAATTGGTTGAGTCGATAGTGAACCCATCGCAGAGCGATGGCGCAGAGCATGGGGAATTGTGGGAGAAGGGACCAAGTCGGGAGGAGCGGCAAACTGATCGATTGGAGAATCAGCCGGAAGAGGCGGTTTTCGAAAGGAGAGGAAATGAGTCAGACCAGGCGCAAAACGAGACTGGGTTTCTCGATAGCCAGAAATTAAGTTTACTCATGCAACTCTTGGTTGAAATGGATGGGCTTCACGCTTTGAAAGGTCTCGTTGTCATTGGAGCAACAAATCGACCAGGCGTTCTTGATCCGGCCCTCCTTCGGCCAGGTCGATTTGAAAAAGTAATTCATGTGGAGCTACCAGGAGAGGGAAAACGAATCGAAATTTTGCAGCTCTATACCAAACAGATGGGTGTTGCACAGGAGGTGTCGTGGAAATATCTTGCTCATCGCACCGTCGGATTTAGTGCAGCAGACCTTGCTGCCGTCATGAATCAATCCTTGCTGCAAGCAATTCTCCAAACTACAACGCATACGATCGAGACGATCGAAGCTGGAATCGAAGTCATCGGGCGACACACGAGTCAAGGAGACTTTCCTGTTGCCTTTGGCTTCACCAAAGGGCAGGAAGACGGTTTTTGCGCGAAGCGAGACCCTTTCTTGCCAGCGCGGTTAGCCTATTATCAGGCGGGAAAGGCGGTTGTTCAAACAATCCTTCCACCAGACATGGCAATCTCGTATCTTCCGTTGTGGCCTTCCCCGCGGCTTGAGGCGGTGGACCCGACGAAACCATCTTTGAACCAATTCTTCTACGATACACGAGGTCGGTCGGCCGTCGAAGCCCGGATCATTGCATTGTATGCTGGCAAAGCAGGCGAGCGGTTCGCCTTCTTTTCTGATTTTCAACCGACAAGGCGACGGATCGGCGGCCAGGCGGTGTGGGACTCTGACCTTGGAGCGGACGAAATCCAACTCGCCACAGAGATTGGTATGATGGTACTGACCAACTGGTCCCTCGATTCGTATGCGATTCGATTGCAGGTAAGAAATCGAGTGCTAGCGACTCAGAATCAGGACGAGTTTGACAATCCGTCGGAGTTCGAATTCTGCAGGAGTCTCGCTGACGAGTATGAGACCAGGGGAGAAGGGGGGTTGGAAGGATATACGGAGTCTCAAACCTATTCTTTCTCTGCTTGGTGGCAAAGTCAGGTAACCAAGGAAGTGGAATTGGTTCAACCGTCCTACTCGAAGTGGTCTCGGCTTTATCTTCCAGACCCTGTCGACGTGGAGCAAAATCAGGAGTGGATTCCTCCGGATCAACATTATCATGCCACCTCCGCCTGCCAAAGTATGGTCATTTCCGACAGAAACACGTCGGCCTCATGGAATGAATTTCATCAATTTTATCGTGATTATCTTCTTCACGGTCTTCTGACGACCTGCTTCAATGAAGCCTTTGCTCTGATAGAAGAAAGGCGAGAGGCGTTAGACCAGTTGGCAGACCATTTGATCCGATTTCAGCTGCTCCGTCGACACACAATCGAACAATTAGATTTACAATTTCCCTTGTAAAAAAGGTTTTTCTTGTGTAAAGGGTCCTTCCTTCACCGAGGGTGAAAAGTCGGACGGAGGTCGTCTGAAAAAAATGGGTGTTTCATTGAATCCATGTGGTGGAGAATTCTCTATGTATGGAACATGATTCTAACAGGTCAGTTGATACTTGGTCCCTTTCGTTAAAGGCTGTCGCCTTTAGCGAAAGAGAAAAGAATAAATCGAAAGGCTTGCTTTTGTTTCGATTCCTACGATCCTTGTATCTTCCGCCTGGAGTGTGGTAGTATCCTTCCTACCAAGGTCACTACAAAAATCATATCCTTCGGTGATGGGAGGAGAAATCGAGTCCTCACCGTCGATGAAAGAAGCTTTTGATCATGCGAAAGGTATAGAAGGTTTCCCCTTTGCCAGAAGTTCTCCCTAAAGACGAAAGAGTGCAGAAGGGTTCGATTTTTTCTCTCTCTTTTTGCCAAACGCGATAACAGAGGAGAAGATATTCCCCTTTCGCTAAAGGGGACGAGAAACCTCTCAGGAAAAGAGTAAAAAAACGTGTATGTCTAGATATCGAGGTCCTCGCGTACGAATTATCCGTCGACTAGGGCCATTGCCTGGCTTTACAAGAAAGACGACCATGAGGGAAGGACCACCCGGCCAACGGAGTGGCGCCGAGCGTCGAAAAAAAGATTCTCAATACGCAATTCGACTCCAGGAGAAGCAAAAATTACGATTTAATTATGGAATTACGGAATCACAACTGATTCGATATGTGAGGGAGGCAAGAAAAGTAAAAGGATCGACAGGAGAGGTTTTGCTTCAGCTTTTAGAGATGCGATTGGATAATATCCTCTATCGATTTGGCTTTGCGCCTACGATAGCGTCGGCGCGACAGGCAATTCGTCATGGTCATATTCTTGTGAATGAAAAGAAAGCCACGATCCCAAGTTATCAATGTCAATCGCAGGATACTATCCTGATCTCTCCCAAAAAACGGTCTCAACCGCTGCTCAATGTGTGGCTGGAGAAAAAAGATCGCTGGAGAATTCCACCCCACCTCCGACTTGATCAGGAGGGAAAGGTTGGCATTGTGAGCCGGGTGGTGGATCGGCCAGAGGTCGGTTTGAAAATGAATGAGTTGTTGATCGTCGAGTTTTATTCACGAAAACTATAACATTGATCCATCTGGCGCGAAGCGAGACGCTCCCTCTCGACTGCTCACCTTTGGTTTCTTCACCGAAGGTGAGAAGCCTGCACCGTCGGCTTCTTCACCCCAGGTGAGAAGCCTATTGGGTTCTTCACCAAAGGTGAAAAGTCTACACCAAAGATGACGAGAAAAGAAAAAATCTCGTATCTCTGATACGTGAAAACCAGTACCAAAGAGAAGATTCCTGGAATATCGGGCCCATTGATTTACCTTTTGTGTCCCTGATACTCAAAAAGCTTCATGGTGGGTACCCTCGTTTTTGTCTTTACGGCCGCTTTCGTATTGAGACGTTGAAAAAGGTTATGGGTTGCCTGTATTTACTAAGAAAAAGTTATATGAAAAGTGTGATAAACTCAACAGGAGTGGCGTGGTGAAGTAATCAGATTTATTTTATCCTCTCTGGCGTTTAGAAGCTGATCAAACGTCATCACCTTTGGTGAATTTCTGTTTGACCCAGTCAAAAGGAAGGGGGAGGAGAAAGATGTATTTTTTCTTGCCTTTTCATCAAAGGCGAGGAAAAAAAGGGGGAGGCAGAACGCAGAAACGGGCAGATTGCATGATCGTAAAAACTTTGAATTGAGAAATGAGACATGGCTCCACAAACTGAAACAAAGACAGGTGCTGGATTTAAAGCAGGTGTAAAGGATTACCGACTAACCTACTATACTCCGGACTACCAAGTGAAAGAGACTGACATTCTAGCAGCCTTTCGTATGACACCGCAGGCGGGTGTTCCTGCAGAAGAAGCAGGTGCAGCCGTTGCGGCCGAGTCATCGACAGGAACATGGACGACAGTTTGGACCGACGGATTAACAAGTCTTGATAAATATAAAGGGCGTTGCTATGACATCGAGCCTGTTGCAGGCGAAGAGAACCAATTCATCGCCTACGTAGCTTATCCGTTAGATCTTTTTGAGGAAGGGTCAACAACCAACCTATTCACATCAATCGTTGGAAACGTTTTTGGTTTTAAGGCGCTTCGTGCACTTCGTCTAGAGGATCTTCGCATCCCTCCAGCATATGTTAAAACATTCCAAGGACCTCCGCATGGTATCCAGGTTGAGCGTGATAAACTGAACAAGTACGGTCGTAGCCTTCTTGGATGTACGATTAAACCAAAACTGGGTCTTTCTGCGAAAAACTATGGTCGTGCGTGCTACGAATGTCTCCGTGGTGGATTAGACTTTACCAAAGATGATGAAAACGTAAACTCACAACCGTTCATGCGTTGGAGAGACCGTTTCCTTTTTGTGGCGGAAGCAACATACAAAGCACAGGCAGAGACTGGTGAAATCAAAGGTCATTATCTGAATGCAACGGCTGGAAACTGTGAAGAGATGCTGAAGCGTGCTGAGTGTGCAAAACATTTAGGTGTGCCGATCGTCATGCATGACTACCTGACTGGGGGATTCACGGCGAACACAAGCTTAGCTCACTACTGTCGTGACAACGGGCTTCTTCTTCACATTCACCGTGCGATGCATGCGGTTATCGACCGTCAACGAAATCATGGTATGCACTTCCGTGTTTTAGCGAAAGCACTTCGTCTGTCGGGTGGTGATCACCTTCACTCTGGGACGGTTGTTGGAAAACTGGAAGGAGAACGTGAGGTTACATTAGGTTTCGTTGATCTAATGCGTGATGATTACATCGAAAAAGACCGTAGCCGTGGTATCTACTTTACTCAAGACTGGGTTTCTCTTCCTGGGGTTATGCCGGTAGCGTCAGGTGGTATTCACGTATGGCACATGCCTGCCTTGGTTGAAATTTTTGGAGATGATGCGTGTCTTCAATTTGGTGGTGGAACACTAGGACACCCGTGGGGGAACGCTCCTGGAGCCGCTGCAAACCGTGTTGCATTGGAAGCCTGCGTTCAAGCTCGAAACGAAGGTCGCGATTTAGCTCGTGAAGGTGGTGATGTGATTCGTGCGGCTTGCAAATGGAGCCCCGAATTAGCTGCTGCTTGCGAAGTTTGGAAAGAAATTAAATTCGAATTCGATACTATCGATACACTGTAATTGTCGTTTCCTTTTCTTTCGCTTTTGGCGAAAACGTAAAATCTAATTAGAGAAGAGCTGATATCTTCCCTTTTCACCTTTGATGATAGCCTTTGGCTTTCGACAAAGGTGAAAAGGGAAGAGGACTCATCTCTTTCTAGTCGGCTTATCACCTTCGGTGAAGAAACCGACGGTGCAGGCTTCTCACCTTCGGTGAAAAAACCGTTTAGCGACCGCAAAGAGTTGAGAGGTGGTAAAAGAAGTTCTCTGATATTCGCTTTGGATCGGTTCCTATACGTATCTCCCATCTAGGGTAATTGTTGAAAAAGTAGCTCGATCTAAATCAACAGGGGCCTGCTTAGCTCAGTTGGTTAGAGCATCCGTCTCATACGCGGGTTGTCACTAGTTCAAATCTAGTAGCAGGCAGAAATAAAGAAACTTTCTTTCAAGCTTAAAAAAACCGCCACCATTCCTTTTCTTGACGTTGAGGCCGAAAAAGAATTGTTTTATCTCTACCCAAAGACAAGAGTACACTTAGCTGCCTACTTTAAAAGCATCAATAAAAAAACCGAACAGTAACCCAATTTTTAAAAAATTACACATTTTCCATGCAAATTCGTTTCTCGAAATAAAAAAAGCTCTTTTTCCCTTTGGGTCATAGCTGGCGTAGTTTGTAATTTCGATGAAACCAAGTAGAGAAAGAATAATAAACCCATCCCAATGAAAAACCTGTCTGAGACCGGACAAAAAAGTCCCAAATACATTTCCTACTATAAACCCTAAAAAGAAACAAAACAGAGTGATCGATAAAAATTTATTTAAACCGTTTACCTTTCTTTCAAATTCAAAACGACCACTCGCTAAGAGACCAAAAAGTCGACGATTTAATTTCATTGAATAGGCTCCTGCAAAAGGTTTCATCTTACGGCAGACAAAAAAAAGAAACCGACAAGATGTCGTACCCGGCTGCAATCGAAAGAGAAAGGTTTGACTCGACTTTAAATAGAAAAAAGATTTTTGTATTGCATTACCAACAACATCAGTTTTAAAAACGTGACTGCCTTTCGCCTGTGGCTTCACCCAAGGTGATGAGAAAAGAAAAAATAAGATGTAGTTTTGATTGGTTAGTCAAAGTTTCACAAAGACCGACGATAAGGAGAAAGTAGAGCGAAATAAGGTTGAAAAGAGTCAGCATCGAAGTGGGAGCAAGGTTGCACATTTTCGCAATCTCTTATATAATGAGATTGGAAAGGTGGCAGAGTGGTTTAATGCATCGGTTTTGAAAACCGACGTAGCTGAAAGGCTACCGAGGGTTCGACTCCCTCCCCTTCCGCCCAAAGTAGCCTCTCTCTCTCTCTCCGTGACAAGAGAGTGTGTGAGTAAAATCAACCTCTGTCTGCTTCAAGCAGACGTTTCCTCTGTTCAAGAAAAAATGTGTCTTTTGGTTTAAAAAGAAATATAGTTTGATGCGCGAAATCATCCTCAATTGATCCACGATCAGTAAGCATCGACTTCTGCTGCGTGGGAGAAAATTGATCAAAAAAATTGCCAGTACAACGATCTGAAAAGGAGATGGACTCATCTCCTTGGTCGCTCGGTCTGCGCAAAGCAAGACCCATATCTTTTTGATATCTTTTTGAAAAAAGCCCCTGTGATGGAATTGGTAGACATGCGAGTTTTAGGAACTCGTGCCTTCGGCGTGTCGGTTCGAGTCCGACCGGGGGCAATGAGATGAGAGTAATGACTATGCCGGCCACGTCGGTGGATTTGAAAATGCCGTCTCATAATGCTCTTTTTCTTGCTCTCTTTCCTCCCCCCTTTCGCCTTTGGTGACAGCCTTTGGCTTCTTTACCCCAGGTGAGAAGCCTTTCACCTTTGGTGATAGCCTACAGCGAAAGGGAAGAGACGAGTCCTCCTCTTGTCACCGAAGGTGAGTAGTCGAGAAGAGACGAGCCCCTGCTCCCTTGAGGGAGCAGAGAATCCCCTCCTTTTGACTTCGTCAAAAAGAGACGTCAGCCCATCGTCGAAGGATCGACGATTCGTCTCGCTTCGCAAGACCCTCCTTTTGACTTCGTCAAAGAGAGACGAGCCCATGATCGTCGAAGGATCGAAGATTGGTCTCTCTTTTTCGGAACTCGACTTTATTTTTGTACCATACAAGGCGGGTAACGCGATTCGAACGCGCGACATTCTCGTTGGCAACGAGATGCTCTACCACTGAGCTATACCCGCAATCTTTTCTTTTGGATAGTATCACACTCTCTTCACCTCTGCAACTTCAAGAGAAAGCTTTCTGTAAACGTTTTTCTCTCTCTTCGTTTCTCTTTTAAAAGAAGGAGTCTTTTTTTTAGAAGAGTTCTGCCCTTTCACAAAAAAAGGTTGGGCTCGTCTCTTTCTTCTCTTGTCGGCTTTTCACCGTTGGTGAAGAAGCCGATGGTGTAGGCTTCTCACCAACGGTGAAAAGCCGACGGCTGTCGCCAAAGGTGAAAGGGAAAAGGGGAAAAACCTACCACCAAGAAGAACCTATCGCTAATATGCCAATCCCATACTTCGAGTTGTTTCGGAGCCGAGATAGACTCGCACGCTTAGGAAATCGGTTGGGCAAGCTGATTCGCATCGTTTACATCCAACACAATCTTCGGTACGGGGTGCTGATGCAATTTGACTCGCTTTGCATCCGTCCCATGGGACCATTTCTAAAACGTCGGTTGGACAGGCACGCACACATTGTGTGCATCCAATGCAGGTGTCATAAATTTTTACAGCATGAGACATAAGGATCTAACTCGAAAGAAAAGAGTAGGTAAGATTGAGAAGTTTGATATAGTATACTAGAAAGAGAGAAAAAAACAAACTTCTCTGCGCTTTCTTGAGTGATCCGAAAAAAGGTCATATCATAGAATAAGGTGAAAAAGGTAAGACTAATTGCGAATCGAATGATTGAAGGGTGAGAGCCGTCTATGAGTAAAGTATATGATTGGTTTGAAGAGCGTCTCGAGATTCAATCCATTGCTGATGATATCACAAGTAAGTATGTTCCTCCCCATGTAAATATCTTTTATTGCCTTGGTGGAATTACGTTTACTTGCTTTCTTGTGCAGGTTGCAACCGGCTTTGCGATGACGTTCTACTATCGTCCTACAGTGGCGGAGGCGTTTGCGTCGGTTCAATACATAATGACGGACGTCAATTTTGGGTGGCTTATTCGCTCAATTCATCGATGGTCTGCGAGTATGATGGTATTAATGATGATCTTACACGTCTTCCGTGTTTATCTGACGGGAGGATTTAAAAAGCCACGTGAATTGACATGGGTAACTGGGGTTATTATGGCAGTTTGCACGGTCTCGTTTGGGGTAACCGGCTACTCTCTTCCATGGGATCAGGTGGGGTATTGGGCGGTCAAAATTGTAACCGGTGTTCCGGACGCCATTCCTGTGGTCGGCCCGACATTAGTCGAGTTACTCCGCGGAGGAGTTGGTGTTGGTCAATCGACATTAACACGATTTTATAGTCTTCACACTTTCGTGCTCCCTTTATTGACGGCCGTTTTTATGCTGATGCATTTTTTAATGATACGCAAACAAGGAATTTCAGGACCTCTATAAAACAAAAGCGTGAAGGCCTCCAAGTGAGATTGGTGACCACAAAAAAGGGCTCCTTCGAAAAACGAGGCGATCCCCGACACATGGGTGATCGTCACGCCTTGTGAAGGATGGGATCAACAATAACTTTACTTTCATTAGGAGAAAACAGAAGATGGCAGTAACAAAGAAACCAGATCTTTCAGATCCAATTTTATTGGCAAAATTAGCGAAAGGAATGGGGCATAATTATTATGGTGAGCCGGCATGGCCGAACGATCTGCTATACATTTTTCCAGTCGTTATTCTAGGAACTTTTGCTGGCGTGATCGGATTAGCGGTTTTAGATCCGGCCGTGGTTGGCGAGCCGGCAAACCCGTTTGCAACTCCTTTGGAAATCTTACCGGAATGGTATTTCTACCCTGTCTTTCAAATCTTACGAACTGTTCCAAACAAGTTACTGGGTGTTTTATTGATGGCAGCCGTTCCTGCTGGTCTACTGACCGTTCCATTCATCGAAAATATTAATAAGTTTCAAAACCCTTTTCGACGTCCGGTGGCAACCGCCGTCTTCTTGGTCGGGACCGTCGTTGCTGTGTGGCTCGGCATTGGAGCTACGCTTCCTATCGATATCTCATTGACGCTGGGTCTTTTTTAAGCGCCATCGACGTCAAAGGGAGCAAAGAAACAGTATAGAACAGCTTCTTTTTTCACAACCAGAGTCCATTTGGGAAAAAGAAGAGTGCCTATACCCCTCTTCACAGTCGTCTTTGGTTTCTCACCAAAGGGAAAGAAGCCAAAGACGACTGGCAAGAACTTTAATGCTTCTACCAAAAGTGATGAGGAAAAATATATTACTCCTCTTCAAGGTTACCATTAAAATTAAATACCCTTTGAAAAGTCTCTCTCACCTTCTCTCCAGAGTCAATTCCTTCCAATGGATCTTTTCGAAGCCGATGGCGTAAGCATAATGGAATAACACGAAAGATGTCGTGGGGAGTCACCCTGGTTCGGTTTTCGAAGGCTGCAATTGCTTGACTTGCTCTGTTTGTCACGATGTCACCTCGTAGACCATCGACGTTCAGCTCGGAACAGATTTGTGAAATCTTAACACGTGATTCATAGTCGATTTCGACGGTGGGAAGACAATCACGAGCAGCGAGAATTTTTCCTCGTAACTCCTGTTGCGAGTCGGCGTAAGTCTCACGAAACTCAAATGGCGACTGATCAAAGCTGGCTCGTTGTTGGACAATGTGGACACGTGATGAGGCGTCCTTTACCGTTCCAATCTGCGCATGCATACCAAATCGATCCAATAGTTGTGGTCTCAGCTCTCCTTCCTCTGGGTTTCCCGAACCGACCAGTATAAATCGCGCCGGATGGCTGATTGAAATTCCTTCCCGCTCCACCGTATTCCATCCTGAGGCGGCTGAATCCAATAAGACGTCAACCAGATGATCATCTAAAAGGTTGACTTCATCGACGTATAGAATACCTCTGTTTGCTCGTGCCAAAAGCCCTGGTTCGAACGCTTTGACCCCGTCGGTGAGTGCTCTTTCGATGTCTATGGTGCCACAAACTCGATCTTCGGTCGCTCCGAGTGGCAGGTCAACCATGGTTATTTTTCGATTTATGATCTCGAGTGGTTGATTGAGTGCTTTCTTTTCTCGAACCTCTTGACTCATTAATTCCGGATCCTCCGGATCAGAATTAAAGGGGTCGTTGGCAACCACTTGTATGTTGGGTAAAAGATCAACCAGTGCACGGACGGTGGTTGATTTTCCAGTTCCACGATCTCCCATTATCATGACGCCACCAATTTTGGGATCAATGACGTTCAAAAGGAGTGCCAATTTCATCTCCTCCTGACCAACGATTGCTGTGAAAGGAAAAATCGGACGAGTTTGTTCTCCCATTTGGTTCATACTTTTAGTTTTTTTCATCTCGTTTTTCTTTCCATTGCTGAAGCCCTTGCGAAGTGAGACGAACCCTTCCTCCCTTTCACCTTTGGTGACAACCAAAGGCTTCTTCACCGGAGGTGAGAAGCCTACACCTTCGATTTCTTCATCGGAGGTGAGGAGCCTACAGCTTCGGAAGAGACAAGTTCATCGTCAAAGGATCGACGAGTCGTCTCACTTCGCAAGATTCCTCCTGGTGGCTTCATGAAAAAGAAACGAGTCTTTCTCTCTGTTGCCAAAAATAGCATCATCGGGCTTTGTCCCCCTTGTCAAAAGGGGAGGAGCCGAGTCTTTTTTCTATAAATTTTTTTATTTCCGTTCTTATACTAAACGATGGTTACCTTCGACGCAATCTCGTTCACTTTTTTTTCCGGCCATTTCAGGATAGTATTCCTTTGAGAAGAAAATTTTTATATTCAATCGAAACGCCGCCTATGGTCACGCTACAACTTGGAAATCGGCTGCAAAGACTTTTCTTTGCGATGGTCGGATCTTTTTGTCTTCATCTTCACTGTTCGAATGGGGTGGAAGCATATCCTATTTTTGCGCAACAAAATTATGCGAATCCTCGAGAGGCAAATGGTCGCATCGTGTGTGCCAATTGTCATCTGGCTCAAAAGGGAGTGGAGATTGAAGTTCCCCAGTCCGTTTTACCGGACACCGTCTTTGAGGCGGTTGTTAAAATTCCGTATGATCAGCAGATCACACAGGTGTTAGGAAATGGGAAAAAGGGAGGTCTTAATGTAGGGGCTGTCTTAATTTTACCGGATGGGTTTTCTTTGGCGCCGAAGGAACGAATTCCGGAAGAAATGAAAACCAAGGTCGGAAAATTATACTTTCAACCTTATACTCCAGAAAAGAAAAATATTCTTGTCGTTGGTCCAGTGCCAGGGAAAAAATATAGTGAAATCACCGTCCCACTTCTATCGCCCGATCCAGCTAAGGATAAGACGGTTTCTTTTTTGAAATACCCGATTTACGTCGGCGGAAACCGAGGTCGTGGGCAAGTTTACCCGGACGGTTCAAAAAGTAACAACACAGTCTTCAATGCGTCGGTCGGTGGTCGAATACGTCAAATTCAACCTACCCAGCAGGGAGGAGTCGAGGTGGTGATCGAAACGACCGGTGGAGAAGAGGTGGTGGAAAAAATACCACCTGGCCCATCTTTGATCGTTAATGTTGATCAAACGATTCAGGCGGATCAACCACTTACCACAAATCCTAATGTTGGCGGATTTGGACAGAAAGATACTGAAATCGTGCTTCAAAGCCCGGCTCGAGTGGAAGGTCTTCTCCTTTTCTTTAGTTTCGTCGTTTTAACCCAAGTCTTCTTAGTTCTTAAGAAGAAACAATTTGAGAAAGTTCAATTGGCGGAAATGAACTTCTAA